GGAGAAATGCGCGTAGAGTTTTGTTAAATCAAATTCTATCTTAGGGTGATTTCTCAAGTTGAAGGAGTTTATCGATAGCTTCCGAAGGATCGAGCCATCAATTTTCCATCAACAAGCAGGAAAAGAGCAGAGGTACATATAAATGAACTGGATCTTTGGCTAAATCCATATGAACCAGTAAATTCGTCGGAATCTACCCATAATAAGGAAAAAGGTTTGTGAAAAAATCTGTATAAAAATGGAAATAAGGAAATGTAGATAAATAGATATAAAAAAGAGGAGGGGTCTACTAAGTTTCACGACTTGCCTCTGTTTTACTCGCACGCTATCGGTCAAACAATTCTTGAAAACTGCGGTACGGCAAGAGCAATTTATTGGTGCAACTATTAACCTAAATGCAGGGAAATTTTTGTCTTCCCGCGCGCTCACAGGACGTTGCAAAAAACAATAATTATATTGTCTAATCACTTGTAATGACTAAATTGCTTCTTGAACGAATCACACTCCTTCGTATACATCAGGAGTCCATTGATGGAACGGGACGAGAGAGAGTTTGAACGCCGTTCCGGCTATAATAAACGCAACAGAGGTGTAAAGTACAACAACATACTGACTCATCGAGAGTCCATCGGCTGTTTTATCAAGCTGAAGCTGTCCGCCGGAAATTCCATACAACGGAGAGAAACCATGTAGCAGAAAAGACGAACTCGCTCCACCCATCGGTAAAAATTTCGTAGTTGCTTCGTTCGATCTTATATCCTTTTTTGTATATCCAGACAAAAAGCAGGAAGATAGGCTTGAAAATTCCAACGCCACGTAGAGAGTGACCAAGTCGTTTGCCCGGCACGGAACCATCCCACCCAAACCTGCAGTTAATGCGAAAGACGAGAATTCTGCCAAAACCGTTTTTGAGCATCGTATGTAATCAACTGACAACAGAACAGATAATAGCGAACAAATCAACATAAAAAATCTAAATATATAACTAAAATTGCTGATCTGATAATGTTCAAAAGCGATTGGGACCGAGTGGATCCCCCATTGCCATAGTAAGACAACCGCGCTAATTGACATAGATATTAACGAAATTCTGTGAAGCAGAATTGTATTTCTCCCCTTGTTTGATAAATCGATCGCAATAACTGCAATTAAACTGATAATCAAAAAACATTCTGGCAAAATTGACAGATTGCCCAGTAAGAATAAGAAATCCGAAGAAGGATAATTGTTGTAATTCGTAATAAAAATCAGAATAATATTTGGGAGTGGGTAACCTTATGCCACACCAATTGCGGAGCGAAATTAGGAAGTCAAGTACTTTCGTATCTAGGTGACTATGGAAATTGCAAAAGCGAAAAATTCCTACCTTTCCCGCATCAAATCAATTTGGTAGCGAGTTTTAGTAAATTGAGTTGAAGGGGGGGGGGCAAACTTCAAATATATATATATATTTTTTTTTTACTGAAATTGCATCTTCGATGCAACAAATGTCGACGAAATAGACCGACTTAGGCTTAAATGCCAAATTCTTCGATTTTTTTTGGAGGAGGTGAGTTTATTATTATTAGAGGTGGAGACCTCTTTTGGTAATTCTAGATCAAATCTACGTCGCAAAAGACGTATTGTACTTCTATGTCTACCTGCCAACGTACTATCGCAAGAAAGTCGTGATATATATCTCGATCTACGCAATCCATCTCGATTTACTGAAGCACCGTGATACAAAGAAAAAGTATTCCAAATTTTTACGAATCTGTTCAAAATCTCATCATCTGCTAATACAGCCCGGGCTAATTTACTAACTGGACGTCCAGTACTGTCGCAGAACTTTTCTTCCTCCAGAAGCCTAACTAGTGACAAAGTTGGAATCCTGGGGTGAATTTCTTTTTCAACCGAAATGCTGCTGCAGGAATCTGCTGTGGTTTCGACCTGAACGTTTTTAGAGACTGACTGAATAGATGAGGTGTAACCCAAGAATGAAACACAGCTGACGGATAACAGATTGACACCTATTTGAGTAAAGTCAATTGGATAATGGAAATGAAATCTAAGAAATGTCGAGGGGTAATAAATCCATTTTTTTGCGAAAGAGTGAGTTCCATGAAAAGCCATGAGAGATCTGTTTTTATATCTCCCAAAGTGGATGCACAAACTTCGTCGAATAAGGCGGCAATCGACACTTATTGTGTCTAATCGAGAATTATATTCAGAAACACGTATTTTCTTTCTAGTCATGTTACTATGGTCGAGATATACGAAATATTTAGGGTGTGGCTTATATATTCGTGTCTGTAAAACTAGCAATATCAAGTCAATTTCGTAGGTATAAAAATTTTGGAGTAGCATATCGATACTTCTTCTTTCCCCTCGTTTCCAAGACCGAAACTGAATAAACTTCCCATGCAAAGTTTTGTATGTGTGAAAAACTGTCCTTAGTAGATGTGGAAGTGGCACATCCCTAATTCGTCGACGAAACAAGCGAACTGGAGTTTCTAGATGAAGATTCCGCGGCATTTCTATCTCTAAAACGTGACTAGATTTTGGTAATCTGTCTTCCAGAAATAAAAATATTGAATGAATAGACTGTGAAATTTTCGAGTTGTTATTTGTTTCAGCGGTTAACCTGCACAAAAGAGGTTTTGTCAAAATTATACATGTTGTTTGTAAGAGTACATGAAGATATAAATCCATGTTAAGTTGACTGCTTCATTTTCAAACAAATTCTGAATAAAAAATATCTGAATAATCTTGGTAACGCACACTATCAATTGAACGCTTTATTGCTGCTGCACTACACGCCCCGAATACTAAACCAAAGTTTCGTCTACTTAAACAACACTTATAAGCGACTGAATAGAGGTTATCCCTAAATAGGAGAAGATATAGATATGGGAAACAATCTTGACTAGTGAGAAGCCTTTCGCTTTTGTGTAATACATCATATTTAGTAAGGGATCCAGAGATTGTCTTCATCACAGTAACTCCCAAGCATTGCTATATTTCGTAATGAATTTTATCCAATAAATTCAATGTGTTAATAGCTTTATTTTCATTATATAAGTGAAGTGAGAAAACTACAATCGTCTAGGCTAAAATATTGTACTCAAGAAAGTTGAATCATCTGTTTAATCGACTGATGTGAAACCCAAATTAGTAAATACTTACTGATGCAGTAAATAATTACCAATTTGTATTTTGTCGAGGAAGCATCCGCCCAAATGACATATTTATCGACTTGATCCTCGGTAAAGTGCCGAGCTGCAACCATCTTTTGATAAAAAACATGGGGAGTTGGACCAAAAGTATGGTGTGAAACCGGTGGTCAACCCCTTACCCAATGTTGGGTTAAAAAAAAAGGAATTGTTGAAGAAGTTGTCCCGGTAGTAATCGCCTCAACGGCTTGAACTACCTGCGTCTTTTCCCCCTCTTCCAGTTTTTCATCACACCCGTAAAGATATGTCCGATATCACTTCTTTCAAAAGAGGTTTTTATAGAAAACCAGTAGTCTCTCCGAAATATTTTACTCCTTAAGGGAATGCCAAATACGGCATAGATGTAGAGTATAAGTAAAAGAGGAGGGTAATACAAAAGCACTTGAAAAGAGCTATAAGCTGGGCCCATTAGATTCTCCTAAATTTCAATTTTTAGTTAGAGATTGATTCCGACTTGTTCAGGCAACTTCGCCCGTTTCAAAATACCACGAACAGTTTCTGTTGATTGCGCCCCTTCTTTTAGGAGAGCGGTAATAGCAAAAAGATCCAACTGGGTTTGCTCTTTGCGGGGGTTGTAAAAACCAACCTCCCTGATAGCTTCCCCCTCTCTCCGAGATTGGCTGTCGATCGCAATTATTCGGTAAGTAACCTATCAGGATAGGTGGGTGTACGCAGGGCGGAGCCCCCCCCCCCCCCAGCAAAGCCGTATATGAAACGTTGAATTCGTACGGCTTAGAGCACAACTTTAATTGAATAGATAACTAACTTTTCTATCCAATTGCGGAAGAATACTTTTAACTCATATGTGTACGATGCAAACAATCTCCCAATTATTGAGTTATCTCCTCACAAATTATCCTTCTGTAAAAAAACTTATTATAAGGTGAATGGGGAGACAGGCTTAACCCCCCCCACCTCTTTTGTATCTACCTACCTACTAATAAGTTCAACTGGATGTCGAAAATCCCCTCGTTCGTAGATCAATTTTGAGAATCCTTAGGTTTAGGCCTAACCCCGGGGGTTTTCGGAATCGGGAGTCGGTAGCAGCAAAACCCATTCCCAGCGACCCCTAAAAAATTATGTCCAATAAGTGTCTTTACAGACCTGTTCTCTGCTCCAGGTCGTAGACGAGGTAAAACGCAATTGATAATAGGCAGTTGGTTCGTCTGAGCCCGGTAATACTAAGCCAACCTCGTCAAAATTCAGTTTTCAGTCCCCGATGAGAACATATAAGATAACGTACTGATGAGGTTTGGTCGCGCTATTTCGCGAAAATAACCATAGATAGAACTTCCCCCTGAAAATAGAAAGAGATTCAAATAGATATATATTCTTCAAGTTTCATTGGATAATGGGTTTTAACAAATGTCGAAGTGAGAACGTCCCACCCTTTGGGTAGAACCGGCGGATACCAGACTCCGCGAAGACGATCTCGATGTTCGAGTCACACGTTGCTTTTTACCATGTCGCTTCAAGCGGGGTTTTACCATAATATCTAAAAACCGAGAATTATTTTCTTGTTAAATACTTACTGCTACAGCATCTCTGACTGATGCTTCCGGTACTAACTTTCCCACGCATTGCCAAAATGAAATTAAATGAACTAGAACTTATGTCAAACGATTACCCGTACAATTTATCAAATTGAATTAAGAGCTTAATTTTTCTCTAGCCGCATACGTTACATCAATTGTAATTTCTGGAATATTGTTTCGTTTTGCAGAGATTTCGGTATTTTTCCTGGCCCTCCCCCTTACAAAACCGGGAATTTTATTTGGTTCCGACTCAGCTTCGGGGTTCCAATTAATATCCCTCCTGTCTGTTGATAGAGACTTGGTGCTTACTCCTTTGGTATCATGCCCTCCAAAAACATCCAGCAAATGATCTTCCATACCCAGATTAAATGAATTATAAACTAGATCGGCTATTTGATTGGTTCCCTCGTAACCTAAAAAAGGTCGATATCCCGGAGGAAAATTCTGGATATGAACTGGTGAGGAAATGACCCCACACGGAATATCAATACGTTTGCCAATATGACGCTCCATCTGAGTTCCAAATATGGCAGAGGGCTCGATGCGGGCTATCGTATCTCCAACCTCGGTATGATCTTCCGTAACTATTACTTCATCACATAAACCCTGAACTTGCTCATTGAACCATTCTGCATCATGCTTGCAATACGTGCCTGGGCAACTGACACGAATTCCCATTTCTTTAACAAGTATTTTCGTAATTGAGGCTGCATGAGTTGCATCGCCAAAGATTACTGCTTCTTTTCCAGCCAAATTTTGACAATCAATAGACTTTGAAAACCAAGCAGCTTGGGAAACAAATTTAGTTTGATTTTCGACGTATGGTTTGTAGTTAAGCCTCTTTTCTGACAGCACGGAAGCCCACATGCTCACAAGCTTTCCAATCTGTGCAATGAAGTCGGCTGTGTTTGAAATTCCCATGGGAGTTATAGATATATAAGGCATTCCATACTCTTTTTCCAAGGAAGTTGCTGTCATCAAGCCCACTTCACGATAAGGAACTGTATTAAACCAAGCTCTTGGCAAATCCTTCAAATAATTTAGAGACCCTCCCTCTGGGATTACTTGATTGACCAAAATTCCCGATTCTCCAGGTAGACGTTTCAATTCGCGACAGTCATGCTGATTATGGAACCCCGAGGTAAAAATCCCTATAATATTTGCTGAAGGTACGTCTGTCACGGATCGATCTAAGCTACTTCGTTTAAGAGCCTTATCCAAATAAAATCGAGTTATTTGTTCCAAGGTTCTATCCGCCGCTTGAGGCTCATTGACTCGGTGGTAATTAACATCCGCGGGAATTACATCAGACTCGGAAGACAAAGAAGCTCGATCCACAAAATTTTGTAGATCCTCCTGTAAAATACTAGAGGTACACGTAGGTGTTAAAACGATTAAGTCGGGGTGTTATTCCTCATCTTTTCGGCTTATGTTATTTATAACTTTTTCCTGAGACCCACGTGCTAATACGTGGCGGTCCACTACACTAGCAGTTACTGGGGTAAAATCCCTTTCCCTTTCCGACGTGGAACGCATTACATTGAAGTAGTCATCTCCCAAAGGGGCATGCATTATAGCATGTACGTTCCTGAAGGAACTGGCTACCCGTAGAGTGCCTATATGGGCGGGTCCAGCATACATCCAATAAGCTAATTTCATAGTTTGTTTTTGATATCGTTTTGTTACTTCGCATCATAAAGAAAGGGATCTATTGCTATATGCGGCTTATCATCATAATATAAACTGGAAGACCGACCGAGTGGAACTATTACATTGGGTATATCGGGGGAGGGGGGGGGTAGATAGAGAATCAAAGCTAGAAGTAGGTAAGATTTAGAAGTTCTCTAATTTCTAGTATGTGAGAATGCGGGAATTTTTTAGGAAAAAATCTGGGACGGAAGGATTCGAACCTCCGAGTGACGGGACCAAAACCCGCTGCCTTACCGCTTGGCCACGCCCCACAAATGATGGGTATGATGACTATGCCACACTTTGAATTTCCTGTCAACTGGCTTTTCTAACTACCTGCTCGGTTAGAAGAGAGAAGCAACGAAGGGAGGTTGGAGTAGTTTGGAACTACTGTTACTTCGGAAAACTAACTGAAAAGGGATAGTTAAGTAGAAACCCAGTCAGATATCATTTTGATCCGGTAAGGTTTTGATTCAGCGAATCCAAATTAATTGAATGAGGAGCATATAATAATACATACCTGACGGGTCAACCAATTGAGAGGTGATGTGTAACCATGTCGGGGCGAAATTACTTGTTACATCACTGGAGAATCAAAATGATAGTTTTGTATGACATCTATCTGGAAAATTCTATTCACCTCAATGATGCTTCCTTTGCCAAATCACCCGAAGCTTATGCAATCTTCGATCCAATTGTGGATGTAATGCCGGTAATACCGGTGTTCTTTCTCCTCCTGGCCTTCGTTTGGCAAGCCGCAGTTAGTTTTCGATAATAAGTACTAGGCGGTTGCTCAATTCTGGAATGCTCCGTTCCTTACGCAGCGAAGAAAAAAACATTGCCAAACAGTTGAGGTTGGAAAAAAAAAAGGGGGGGGGGGGGGACTCCATTTTAAGCAGAAAACCAAATTTGGTAAGTTGCAATCCTCCTAGATAGTATATGGCATCCGCGGTTAGATATATCGGTACCGACGTATCCATTTCTATTTCGAAAAAAAAAAAATTGGATGCTCGCGGCTTACCCAAGATTGATAGACATAAGTTTTTTAATGAGTTGAATATTTATGCGATTTTTATCTCTACCGGTTAAAATAAGAGTTAAAAAAAAAATATTGAATATTACAGATATAATTCATTTGGTGAAGTAACGTCTCGCCATGTCTCACCAAAGCCGGGTTTCTTCTCTTTTCCCAATTGGAGGGAGAAGTCATAGCGGTATTTCCAACCAAAGGAAAAAGATAGAGATAAGTAGATGTTCCAAACGAAACAAAGTTGTTCCGGTTTATTTTATCCCCGATTCTAAAAAACATGGAGATGTTATCATGCTTACCCTCAAACTATTTGTCTATGCAGTAGTGATCTTTTTCGTATCTCTCTTCGTTTTCGGATTTTTATCAAATGATCCTGGACGAAACCCTGGCCGTGGGGATTAGGTAAAAATCGATGTTTTAGTTGCCTCGCTGAGATAAGTTTATCAACCCACCAGTTTAACCAATTTACTAAGATGGGAGAGAGGGGGATTCGAACCCTCGGTACATATGGTTTGTACAACGGATTAGCAATCCGCCGCTTTAGACCCCTCGGCCATCTCTCCAAACAGCTGGGATTGTATCTCCGCTCAATTTTAACGCAAAGTTGGATTGTAAGTCTATACCTACAATTTGCAACTACAATATGATTTGTGGAAGGGATGGCCTTGCCCGCGTGTATATTACTTGATTCGACGGAGTCAAACTCCGAATTACTTCTGAGTAAAAATTTTAAATTTCTGCTTTCTGCCAGCCCCCTCCTCTTTTTACGAAGTAAAGTACGAAAATTAAATTCGTAACCAAATCTATTGGATACAAACTAAAAATCTCGCCCAAGATGGATTCCCTGTTTTCTAGCCTGGACATTTTTGGCAAATTGGAAAATTTGCTTCCGTTAACTAAACCAAAATGATTGCTAATGCGACGCAATAGTCAATTTTGCAGGTGAAATGCTTGTTTCAGAGGCGTAGCAAAATAATTTTATTTTACGAATTTGATGTCATCAGTTTCTCCCACCTCCCCATTTTTTTTATTTCGGATAAGTGAAAAAATTTCTTGATATAAAGATAGATTTATAAAAAAACGATAGAAGGAGGGATAATGAATCTAGAAATAATTGCGCAACTTGTTATCTTGGCGTTGGTGGTTGTGTCAGGGCCCTTAGTAATTGCACTATTGGCAGCTCGAAGGGGTAATCTGTGACGTGGGCAGCGCAACCACTAAATGACTACCAATTCCGTATGTAGATATACATATACAAAAATAAATAGGAATGGGTAAGATGAGGGGGGGGGGGAGCTCCTCCTATAATCAAATGCAAGCACGTTTGAAATGCCTCGCCGATCTAAAGATAGCTCGTATAATGCGGGTGTACCGTCGCGGGTATAGTTTAGTGGTAAAAGTGTGATTCGTATTATATTGATTTTAATAGTTAAGGGATCTCTCAAACAGCATCTCAACTAAATCAAAAAGCTTTATTTTTACAGAAGTACATCTATTTCTCCCTACTAGTTACTGGTAGTAGGGGAGAGAATGCGCCATTCCTGTTACTCTTGTACTTCGAAAGTCGTACCGGTTAGTAACGAAGCAGGATTATCTCGGTATGCAAGAAAACGGGGATGATTTCGTGGGGTAAAAAAACAGAATCTATGGGTAGACATCTAAAATATTTGTTTCATCGTCACTGAACCTTGAAGAAAAAAATCCAAGCCTGAAAGTTATAAATAGATTGATTCTGGTTTATCAGGATTATTCCGCACTGTTAGAATTAAGCGGCAAAATTTGCTTCCAAGACTCGGTGAAAAATATTTTCCTAAGGATTTCTAAGAGTAAAAATAAGGAACGAAGTAAGTAAAAGAAGAAAAGAGGCAATTGATAAAGCTAATTTTTTTTTCTTTTTGAGGGATGATCTAAGAAGTTTATCGATGCTATACGAATAAAGCGTAGGCGAGACTGACATAGATTTTACGGATACCACTTACTCAAAGTGGGGTGATTCCCTCCTCTTCAAACAGTTGTGGAGGGGGTGGGGGTGGGGTCTGCTAAATATTCCAACATAGAAAAAGTATTGATCCCCGGAGAAATAACTTCAAAAAGCGCCCCCTCCAATTAAGGCAGAAAAGACAACCTACCCGTCTTGTAGTTGTTTTGTTTAACTAGCTTGGTATGTGTAGACAAGTTCTGCCTCAGTTTCGCACTATTGATCCCTTCTTTCCATAAAGGAGCCGAATGGATGGAAACTACCAGGTTCGGTTCTGAATTAGCGACGTCACAGTCATTTGTTGCCGTCGACTATAACCTTTAGCCTTCCAAGCTACTGATGCGGGTTCGATTCCCGCTACCCGCTGTTGATACTAGGAATCTCGGAACCCTAGTTGAATTAACCCCTCATCCGTGGATTGCGTCGTGAACAAACTACAATTATTGTTTGTTCACGATTTGGGGATTAATCCGTCGACAAATTTGTAACTAACCAAAAAAAGGGAGGGGGGGGGGCGATAACGGGCGTCCATCGTCTAATGGATAGGGCAGAGGTCTTCTAAACCTTAGGTATAGGTTCAAATCCTATTGGACGTAATTCCGCATCTGGGGTGATTATATCAACGTAAATGAAGTGGAAGTGATCGGGTAATGCTTGAGGGTCACTCCCCGGTTGCAATATGCAACCTTTCCACTCACTTCTCTTGCAACAGAAAAATTTCTGTCGACTCTTTAATTGCTTCCTTCAAAAGTATTTCCGCTTGTTCCGTAGACACTTTTGTGGAACGAGTAATTTCACCGAATTGAGGTTTATTTGTTATTACATACTCGCGTAACTGAATCAAGAAGCGTTTGACTTGTTCAACTTCTGATACATCCAGATATCCGTTGACTCCAGTGTAAGTGGTGGCCACCTGCTCCTCGACCGATAATGGGGCTGATTGAGACTGTTTAAGCAGTTCACGCAATCGTTGGCCTCTAGCTAACTGATTCTGAGTAGTCTTATCGAGATCAGAGGCGAATTGTGCGAAAGCCTCCAATTCTGCGAATTGTGCTAATTCCGATTTCAACTTGCCAGCCACCTGTTTCATAGCTTTTATTTGAGCTGCGGAACCCACTCTAGATACAGAAATCCCCACATTTATTGCTGGTCGAATCCCAGCGTTAAATAGATCTGCTGATAAGAAGATTTAACCGTCGGTGATAGAAATAACATTGGTAGGGATGTAAGCTGAGACATCCCCCGCTTGTGTTTCAACGATAGGTGAAGCCGTCATGCTACCTTCCCCTAATTGGATACTTAACTTAGCTGCTCTCTCCAAAAGACGAGAGTGCGGGTAAAAAACATCTCCCGGATATGCTTCCCGACCGGGTGGTCTTCTTAACAGCAGAGACATTTGTCGATAAGCTTGGGCTTGTTTGGAAAGATCGTCATGGATAATCGGGGTATGCTGCTTGCGATACATGAAGTATTCGGCTAAAGCTGCTCCCGTATAAGGAGCGAGATATTGCAGAGTAGCTGGAGAATTCGCGGTCTCTGACACCACAATTGTATATCCCATAGCGCCGCGATCTTGAAAGGTATCCACTACCTGAGCTACGGAAGAAGCTTTTTGACCGATGGCTACGTAGACACATATAACATTTTGGCCCTTCTGATTCAAAATTGTATCTGTAGCTACTGCTGTTTTACCAGTCTGTCTGTCGCCAATAATTAATTCTCGCTGACCGCGACCTATAGGGATCATGGAGTCGATAGCAATAAGGCCTGTTTGTAAAGGTTCGTATACGGAGCGTCTCGAAATAATCCCCGGAGCGGGGGATTCAATCGACCTAAATTCAGAAGCTGGGATTTGACCTTTCCCATCAATAGGTTGGGCCAAGGCATTTACGACACGGCCCAAAAACGAGTCACTGACTGGTATTTGGGCAATCTTTCCTGTCGCTTTTACAGAACTTCCCTCTTGTATCGTCAAACCATCACCCGTCGGTACAGCCCCAACATTATCAGATTCCAGATTCGGAGCGATCCCTACTGTACCATCCTCAGATTCCACCGATTCGCCAGCCATTACTTTGTTGAGTCCGTGAATACGGGCAATCCCATCTCCGACTTGAAGTACGGTACCGATGTTAACAACCTTTACTTCCGGGACATACCCTTCAATTTGTTTGCGGATAATACTGCTAATTTCGTCAGGTCGAATATTTATTACCATGTTTGCCAAAAAGATATTACTGGAGGGAGGGGAAATAAAAATAAAACCCGTTTTATAATGAGACGGTAGTGAGTTTGGAACTAATCGGATTTGTTTCTCAGGGCTCTGAACAGGTCAATGTGATAATCAATCACTCGTAGATGCAGTTGATTATCCAGACGACTATTTAGACCTTCTAGAGCCCTTTCGGACGCTAGTCGAGAAACTTGCTGCCGAACCTGCTCGATGGCGCGTTGCTTCTCGAAACGAATTGCAAAATTTTTACTATCCTCAAACCCCTTTAAATCTTTGTCGGCTGCATCAACGAGATCCCGCTGTTCCCTGTCCATCTGCGTAAGTCCATTGATTCGGATCTCATCCGCTTTAACTTTTGCTTGCTGCAGGCGAATACGAGCCTTCTGAAGTTTTTTAGTAGCTTCCTCATGACGCTCTTCCGCATCCCGAATTGTATTCAAAATTGTTCTTTCGCGATTATCTAAGAAATTGATCAATGAAAGTGGATTACAGACCTCTGATTATCGGAGACTGATAATCTCTTCCCAAACCGAACATGGATTTTTCGATCCATTCGGCTTTCCTGCCCATTTCTACCGAAAAATCGGTAGGATCCAACGGATAATGTTTCAACCTGCGGGCTTGCCTCCTTATCTTCTCCGTTAAATAATAAGATTCATCTCAAGTACGTTTAGATGGAATAATCAATATTTGAGAAGGAGAAAAAAATTTGAGGACTCTCTCATAAAATTATTAATTATCTGAGAGCCGCTTTTTCCGAGTGGTGTTCGTCTTGTATGGGTTGTCTATTCAGCAAATTCAAAAAGATTGAGCTAAATCAACTTTGATTTTTATATATCTACCTACGGAGGTATCTTAAGTGGTACGAATCAAAGTTTTGTTGATATGAGCGTCATATACCGAAATGATGCGTTTTCAATCGCGATTTGGCTTACGCGGTAGGGGAAGGAAAACCCTAATTTTGCCAAGACTTTAAGCAATTCGGCTTTAACCATATTGACGACAGTCCCGAGAATCGGTCAATGGAGGTGAAAATTTCATCGATTACACGGAATGCTACGGTTCCTGCATAACACTTACTTGCGGGGAATTCGTCGGGGTTTTGCACCTTTACCTCTGGGCACAACTGAAAAAACAGTTATCTCACTCGGATATACGACTCGCACACACTCCCTTTCCGTAGTAAAACAATATACCTACCACTAAAATTAAGTTAATTAAGTTTATTTCCAAGATATTGGTATTTAAGCCAATACTTGCGGCAAGAGTCCAATCACTTAAGGGAGCATCGATCTCACTTACACTTCTCGTAATCCTTTCCCTCCTGGAAGGTTTTGCAAGATTTAAACAACTTCTGGTCCAGCCTGGGAGGAGGTAGCAAATTACAAATTCTGAAAAGTCGAAGGAAAATTGCGATGCGGACAATATTTTCCGAGTCATCAATTTTGGCAACTTATATCGCTTTACCCGAAAAAAGGGGGGGGTTACAAATAAACGCAGCAGGTATTCGGTTGGGTAGATGGGGCATCGACTTCCCAAAGGCCCCCCCCCTCCCGACTCGCTACTGATTCGGAAACAGTTTGGAGAAGGGGAGGAGGGGGTGCACCGGGCGGAATACTCCTCATTACAAACAGGTTAAACAAATGGATTGGCAAATGACGAAGCTAGAGCTACAACTGATCCGTAAATTGTCAAAGCTTCCGTGAAAGCTAAACTCAATAATGAAGTACCTCGTGTCTTGCCTTCTGCTTCTGGCTGTCTCGCGATACCCTCGACTGCCTGACCTGCAGCAGTCCCCTGGCCGACACCCGGGCCAATTGAGGCAAGGCCTACAGCTAACCCAGCAGCAATGACAGAAGCAGCAGAAATCAATGGATTCGTATTAGTCTCCTCTTAATTTATTTACGTTAATTAATCTTGTTTTGTTTCGGTGGGTACTAACTAGACTTGGCGCAACGAAGACTTTCTAGTGAATGCTATTTGAGAAATCAATTCTACACGAATCTGATCAAAACTAATCGTGTGGTGTAACAAAATACCCGTATACTATATACCTAATGTTGAATTTGGAAAAATAATGAAGCACAAGAAAGAAGGACACACTCTGCGTCAATCAGTTTTACTTCCCAGCTAATTTAATAAAATTGGATCGAAAATATTTGAATATTTGGGGGTAGTAATTGCAACCTACCAAAATATGTCTATTCCAGCTTCAGCGCAAGTAATACACTTCATCTCATATGCTGTGACGTCGGTCCAGCTGAGATCTAAATTGGTTCAAACAAGAAACGCGAAAACGACATAAATTGCTTCCCATATACCTCGTGTATTCTTTCTTAAGAATATGAGCTTGACGGTGAAAATAACTAATTATTTCCTATTCAAAATCTTAAATGGTTCAAGTTAAATTTGGAGGACCATGCGGGATTTCTAATTTACCCCCCCCCCCCCCGCTCGTCTTTCTTTTTACTATTCAGAGTGGAGGAGAAGGCAGCACGGATCTCGTACCACTATAGCATGATACCACGAAAACAAAAATTTTTCACTATAGCGACCCAATGACTGGTTCTCGAAATAAATATTTTGTGGTTACTTTATTATTTTGAAATAACTCAACCCGACCAAATTAGTGGTGGCCCTCCGTGGATTCCCCGATATGAGCTGCAGCCAAAGTGGCAAAAATCAAAGCCTGTATGGCACTTGTAAATAGTCCTAAAGGCATCGTGGGTACAGGAACAATTGAAGGTACTAGGGAGACGGGAACAGCTACTACCAACTCGTCAGCCAAAATATTTCCAAACAGTCGAAAACTAAGTGATGGAGGTTTGGTAGAATCTTCCAAAATGTTGATAGGTAGTAGTACCGGAGTTGGCTGGATATACTTACCGAAATAACTAAAACCTCTTTTGTGTAAACCCGCATAAGAATGTGCTACTGATGTAAGCAAGGCTAGTGCAACGGTAGTGTTGATATCGTTGGTAGGTGCAGCCAACTCTCCATGAGGCAACTGAACCATTCGCCAGGGAAACGGAGCACCGGACCGGTTGGAAACAAAAATGGATGGAAACATCGTTCCAATAAATGGAACCCGGGGACGGTATTCCTCTTCCCCCATCTGGGTCCTAGTTAAATCCCTAATAAATTCAAGAACATATTCGATGAAGTTTTGGCTGCCAGTCGGTATGACTTGCAGATTCCTGGTGGCTACAATAGGTAGAGCCAGCAACAAGGCGATAACCACCCAGGAAGTTACAAGAACCTGCGCATGAACTTGAAATTCTCCTATTTGCCAATAAGAGTGTTAGCCTACTTCTACACTCGATACTTGATACAGATAATCAATCTCATAAATTCGGAGTTGTTCGATGTGCGTAATACCCCCCTCTCAATAGATAAATTTATCTAAAAAACTTGAGGCGATCGCTACAAATTACTTATTCTAAAATAGGAAAGGCGCGTTACTTTTTTGGTGGAATTAGGCGGCATCCTCAATTACGGTATAAACCCCCAGCTATTTCATTACAAGTTGTTGAGGCAGTTTTCAGCCTTGCCACCTGTTAATTTATTTAGGAGAACTTTGAGTTCGCACGACCTTCGCAAATAGCTAGTGTTGGTTTGTCCAATATCCATCGGATTGAGGGTCGCGCGTCGTCATTGCCGGGAATTGGGATATCTACAAGATCCGGATCGCAATCTGTATCGACAACACAAATTGTGGGAATACCTAGAATAATACATTCCCTAAGCGCGATAGATTATTCGTGTTGATCAGTAATTGTCGCAATATCGGGTAAATCTGACATATATTGAATTCCGCCTAGACACTTCTTTAGTTTAAACAGTTATCCCCTTAAAATCGCCGCCTCTTGCTTCGGAAGTCAGTCGAACCCTCCTGTATTTTCTCCATTTTGTAAGTATTGAAACCTGCGAAGACGCATTTCCGTAGTGAGCCAATTTGTTAACGTACCGCCTAACCACTTCTCATTTACATAGTGACATTGAGATCTTGTTGCGGCTGATGCTATCAAATCAGCTACTTGATGTTTCGTACCAACCGTTGGGAATTCTTTTCCCTCCGCTGCTGCATCGAATACCAAATCACAAGCTTCAGATGAAAGACGAGCAGTCTGAGTTAGGTCGAGAATATGAACACCTTTCCGTTCCGTAAATATATAGGGTGACATCCTAGGATTCCATTTCTGGGTTTGGTGACCAAAGTGGATTCCTGCCGCCATCATTCCTTCCAACTCAATATTCCGATTTTTCTGTTGCATCTTCCCCCCCCCCCCCCCCTCCAATAAAAAAAAAAAGCTGTAAACTCGTTTCATTTTAACTAAATTTGATAAATTATTACAATCTGGTGATCAGTTTTGCAGGTTAAAACGCGCAAAAACTTCATTTAGCATCGAGTAACCCTTTATATTATAGTATCCCAAGATTAATATAAGGGAGGGATCGGCTCAATCCTTTATTAATAAATAAATTGGTGTCGATATTTTGCTTCCCGCGGTAACCGCGTAGATCATATTTTATTTGCCAATTTAAATTCTTACTATCCCTATCCATTGCCGAATGAAACCCCTTTCGTTTACTCACTTCTAGTTGGCAAACGATTTCTGGACTACCTGTTCCAACAGGGACAACGTCACCAAGAATAACATTTTCCTTCAATCCCTTTAACCGATCAATTCGACCGCGGAGAGCAGCTTTGGCCAATACTCGCGTAGTTTCTTGAAGACTCGCCTCTGATGGAAAACTTGTAGTATTAAGGGATGCCTTTGTCATTCCCAGTATAATAGGTTCGTAGAAAATTGGTCTTTTCAATACGCGATTCATCCGTTCCGCCTGTGACAACTCGACAAGCTCCCCAGGGAAGAAGACGTTGGCTATTCCCTCCTCCGACGCTACGACCCGCGATGTTAGTTGCCAAATAATAATTTCTAGATGTTTTTCAGATATTTGTACTCCTTGAGATTCATAAACTTCTCGAATTTCATTAATTAGAATCAGTTGGCAGCGTTCCATACTTGTTCCAGCCCTTAGAAAGTGGCTCCAGAGGTTCCCAATTAATCTTGTAATACCCCGACTCCATCTCCCAAAAAGATCTTCGATTCTTGCTGGAATAGAGGCAATGGTACGAGACTCCAGTAGCTGCTCAACCTTCGGAAGACCCTGAGTAATATCTCCAGATTTCAATCTATCATATGGTAATGTTATTGATGTATCTCCCTTCCCAATGATGTCTCCAGATATCTTGTGGGGAGTTGCTCCCCGGGTCGCCAGCAGGGTCCTACCAGTTCTGACTAGTAAGTAATCTCGGTAAATGGCTACAACCTGACCGGACTGGAGAACTACATTACTTCCACGGAAATATCGACTTTCGTTGATTAATAGTCCTAGATTAATTAGCAGTATTCCCCGATTAAAAAAATTTGATGTCGAACAAATTGGCTTTTCCAATAAAAATCTATTTGAAAAAGAATTTATAGCACATTTCGATGTTAATTTGGTTTCGTCAATTAAAAACCGATGTAGTTGGCCCGGCGTATCTGCCGAATACGTATCTGTCAAAAAATCGGGAAAAAAATTTACTAGGAAGGAAATTTTCCCACTCAGCGCCAAAGGGGGGGTAGCCAAAAAGTAAGAAATTGCGTATGAAGTTCCCGATAAACCTACCTCTTCAAAATTTAATTGACAACAAGTGGGGCTTGATTTTTCAAATTTAACCGACCTTTCTTTAATATTTAGATTTGGATACTTTTCCGAAAACGATTCATATTTGGAACTGAGTAAAACGTTTTTCGGACTACCGCCGCCTATATCCGATTCTGGTTGAGGTAAGTATTCTCCAACTTTTTGCTCGTAGTTGTTATTGTTTGAATCAGGGAGGGAATTATTACGACGAAAGTCAAACGGTGATAAAGTTAGGAAAGATGCACCACGTTCTGACACTGAATGAACAGTAACGCTTTGATATTTGAGAATTAAATAATTGCTGTCATCGGATAGATTCACTTGAGCGAGAAATGGCTTGTCGACAGACAACAACTTTTGGGAAACTTGACTGACCCCAAGCCGTCGTTCGGGGGTATACACCACCGAATTAACCTGAAGGAAAGTACTGAAGAGATTATTGATTCCCACGTTGGCAAGAGTTAAATAATTTTTTTGCGTAGAGGCAGTCTGGCGGAAGTGTCTTCGCCACCCAACCACTAAAAAAGTTCGAATTAATTGAATAGTCGCGTGATTAATCATTTTGATTTCCCCACCATTTTTATGAGAGATACATGGTAGGGTTTCGACTTTGGCGCATTTCCGCGTTTTCGGCTTATCAGCGCAGAAGACTCCCTGCATCAAAGAATCGCTAGATACATCGTATTTGACAACTGGTCTTACCAAGACAGAGGCCTTTCTTCTCCTGTAAAGTGTAACCGGTTGGAGGTAAACCCAACCCTTGGTTTTGATTCCACCAATAATCAAATTACCCGACCCTATTAATTTAACATTTTGTTTCCGTATACTAGTTGCCTTTCCCGGATTGTGAATATATCCAGGTAATACTCTTACCGTAATGCCGTTTGTTAATGTTTCTTCGATTCGGACTAGTCCACCTACTTTACTACTAATAGTATCAGTTATTCGTGTGCCTTCTTCTACAATAGTATTGTTTGTTACCGAAATAGATGATGGGGGTTCATTTGTAGTATAAGCCTCCTCGGGAATTAGAAAAGAATTGCCTCCTCTGACTATTCTATACCATGAGCCAGAAGTCAATTTTCCCACTTTAACGTCAAAAAGGAATCTATTTTTAGCAATGGGTTCTACTTCTATCGTACCATATCTAATAATCCCCGAAGCACCAGTTCGATACTCGAGTTTTTCGTAGATAGCAAGGATATCGTTTCCATCCGAAATGCTGTTTAACTGAACATCAACATTAGCAAAACGCGATTCGTCAAACCTTTTCTGTTGTCTTTCGAGCAATGTAGAAACAAATTCAGTTTTTTCGGACCGCTCCACTTTGATATTAGATAGAATATAGTTAGATTTTGGAGGTTTTGACCAATTTAAAAAACATTTTGGATCGATTCCAAATTCTCGAATACTTTTTTGAGAACCCTCGCAGTTGACGGCATCAATTTCTTCTTCACTACTTCCTCCGAAATAATTGCATCTTCTTTCGGGAGAGTTGGGCTTTATACCGACCCTATCCTGATCTTTATGAAACAAGTAGCTTTCGTCGGAATCGCTATAGGCCCCTGAAAGAATCCAGATATGACCCGCCTCACGTACGACGCGAATGGGGTTGTCTATATAATCGCGTACATGCCACAAAAATTTACTCCAGTGAATCTCTCCTTTTAAATTTGGGTAGATGGCTTTTTGGATACGTTCCTTAAGGGGAAACTCTTTGGCTCGTACTTCCGCGACGATTTGCTGTGCTTCGACATACTGACCGTTTCGAATCATAAGTAGACTTTGGGCTGGGACGACAAAATTGTGTGTAGCGCCACAACTCCTGATAACAACGGATGAATTATCCCGACACATCCAAGCGGGATGCCCGTGTCGTGTACGTGTGGGATAAACCAGCCCCCCATCGGAATTAATAAGTCCATTGAACGGAATTCGTACGTATTCTGCGATATCGCCCGTAAATACCCCACCTGTATGAAAAGTTCTTGATGTTAACTGAGTTCCCGGTTCTCCAATGGATTGACCCGCGATGATACCAACAGCTTCCCCCAACTCTACCAAATCGTAATGAGCAAGACTCCGACCGTAACGCCACTGACAAATCCGGAAAATGCTTTTACGTGTCAAAGGAGATCTTACATATATTGGCTGTGCCGATGCTACTGAGTTACTAGCCAGCCCATCACTGATATCTTGATTACGGGTGGCGATACATCTAACGTCCCAATAGACGTTATCTGCCAGCACACGTCCAACCAATTTTTGATATGATATTATTCTAATAGATTCTCGTTTCTCTTGGGTGATATTCAGCAAAGCAATGCTTTTGGTAGTTTCGCAATCCTTCTTGCGTACGGCAATGTGTTGGACCACTTCGACGGGTCTGCGTGTTGGGTATCCAGCATCGGAGGTTCGAACGGCGGTATCCACAACCCCCTTGCGGGCACCATAGCAGGAAATTATATATTCCGTCAGGGATAGGCCTTCGCGGAGGTTTCTTCGAATGGGGAGGTCAATCACTTGTCCCCGGGGATCCGACATCAATCCCCTCATTCCAAGCAACTGATGAACTTGGGATATACTTCCCCGGGCCCCTGAAAAAGACATCATGTGGACTGGGTTTAAAGGATCGATCATTTTGAAACTTGGATTCATTTCTCGTTTTGGACATTCGCTTGTAGCGTACCAGGCTTCAATCGATTGACGCAACTTCTCCACGGCATGGAGACTTCCGTAACGATAATGCCGCTCTGAGACGTAACCTTATTTCTCGGCATCTTGTACAAGCCATCCCCTGGATGGTACTGCTAGGAGGTCGTCGATGCTTAATGAGACAGACGCTCTCGTAGCTTGTTGGAAACCCAAAATTTTAACTTGATCCGAAATATTTGTTGTAGATGCAATTCCAAAACAAACGACTAACTTGGCGATGAGTCGTCTCATCGCAACTCTATCCATTGTTTTGTTGCAGAACGGCAATTCAGTTTGATCTGTCATTATAGAAACCTCCCCCTGTATATCATCTTTTTATTTTGTGACATTTATTAATCAATAATTTGAATCTAAGTAGTTTATTAACTATATATATATATATAGAAGATTTTTCATTCTTCATTTTTGCGGTTGGACATAGGCATTTCGTCTCGCGTTACCATATCCGGTACGGGCGAAGTAGCACACGAAGAGGCTTTTGATACACCTTGCATCGCTTCCCTCAGTTGTTGGTTAAATGAAACGCGACCAGCCGTAGTAAGTACATATATACTTGAGATAGATCCCTTCCTACACTTTCTAATCTGGTAATTATCATAAGGGTGAAGAGATGTTCCCAAGGATTCATGTTGGGATTCAACAGGTAATTCACGAATTTTCGAACCAATCATTTCCAAACTAGTTTCCCATCGAAGCCACAAGAAACTACAGAAATCAATTTGATTTGATTCCTTGGCTCTGAGTATGTCGTAGTAACTACCGAAACGGGGTATTCCGGCGAGGGCGGGGTGAACATCATCTCCTACCATGAAAACGGAATGTCTGCTTCCGTAGATTCCTTGCTTATTCTCAATTGTTAGTACATAAAGACCGAGGAGCATGTCTTGACTCGGGACAGATACAGAATCGCCCGTAGCGGGGGATAACAAATTTATATGCGAAAACATTGGAAGACGCGCTTCAATCTGAGCTTCGAGAGATAGGGGCACATGAACGGCCATCTGATCTCCGTCGAGATCTGCGTTAAACCCCCCACAAACCAATGGATGTAAACGAATGGCACGTCCTTCCACCAAAATGGGTTGAAATGCTTGTATACCCAACCTATGCAAAGTAGGTGCTCGATTCAGCAGTATGGGGTGACCCCGCATAACTTCCCGAAGAACTTCCCATATGATGGGATCTTCCTTTCGTATCATACTTTTAGCCGATCGTAGATTACAGGCGAGATGTCATCCGATCAAGTTACGAATTACAAATACTTGGAAAGGTTCAATTGACATTTCTCGGGGTAATCCACATTGATGTAACGAAAGAGACGGGCCTACGACAATAACGAAACGGCCCGGGTAGTCAACCCGTTTTCCAAGCAAATTCTCACGAAATCGTCCTTCCTTGCCTTCAATAACCTCTGAAAATGACTTGTAGGGTCTGTTATTGATATCCCTCATCGGTTGCCCACGTATACCGTTGTCGATGGGGGCGTCTACGGCTTCTTGAATAAGTCTCTTTTGACAAACAATTAATCCCTCCGGCGTGAATTCACTCCCCGATAAGAATTCGGCAAGAGTATTATTTCGATGAATAACCTTTCTGTAAAGCTCGTTAAGGTCGGAAGTAACTAATTCGCCTTCGTACGATTCAACTATCGGTCTCAATTCAGGTGGCAGAACCGGCGAGAGATCTAAAACCATCCATTCCGCTTTTAGGTTCGTCCGTAAGAAATCCTTGGCTAATTTCATCCGCCTAACCAAAAGATCTTTCCTCCTTTGAATTGTCCGATCTTCCCATTCAATCCCAACAGGCCTTTGCTTCGTCGGCGCCTGCCACTCCAAATGTGCGCGATCCATGACACTTCGCAGATCCAAACTAGTTAATCCTTTTTTGACGGCATCTCCCCCGGTGGCAATTTCGTTCCCCTGAAGTGTTTCATAATTTCGAGTGGAGAAAAAAATGGGAAGCATGTTTCTCCAGGATCGGTCTTCGTAATTGAACAAACCCCGCAATCTTAATAGGTTGGGCCTTTCGGACACGGGCCTAGCAAGAAAAAGATTGGGATAGGTCGGGCGGCGCCCCCCCCCCCTAGAATCGGACATGAAAGTTTCCTCTCATCCGGCTCAAATAACTAAGTGTAAAATTGAAACAATTTGACGTTTTTGAGACGCGGTAATAGCGTCTCGTCGAATATCAAGTAGTTACTCATTACTCGGGTTTCAACTTGCTTTTCTCGAGTAGTCTTGCACCCTCCGTATTGAGCGATCTGCCGGGGAAGAAGTAGTTTTTCCTTTCGATATTTTTCTCTTGATTTAGTCGCAGGCTGGAGATATTTCCCTTGTTCCCAATGCGATCACTTCCCTCTTTGGGTTTCTGCTCTACTTCGATGGCTTTTAGTTTAATTGAATAAGAAAATCAATGCGATGATTAGATTTTCATAACCATATATAGAAAATAGAAAAAGATATGGAAAATAACTTTTGGAAAGTTTTTTCCTTCAGGGGGGGGGGCCAAAGAATTGGGTTGAACAGCACTTTAATTTTATCCCATCAACTGAAGTACTTCAAAAGTAGTAATTACGAAGCCCAATTGTTGGATTTTTTTTACTAAAAATTAACCATGGAGGAGGGGTACCCATTCTATACACAATAGTATCTACCCCGAGTTAGACAATATTCCTCGATCGACGCGAGGGACATGTCGGTTAGAGGCTTCCCACTTTTGCATGGGGTGACAGCTTATAGCAAATCTGTAATGATCAACACATACAATCAAGTCACGCATCGCAATATACTGGGCTTTCTGATTCCTTAAGAGGTTTGGCAAGTGGATTTGCAATATAACTAGGGATTCGTTTTGAGAACCACACGTGGGTTACCGGACACGCAAGTTTTATGTATCCCATTCGGTATCTTCGAACCCGGGAGTCAATAAACTCAACCCCACAATGTTTGCAAAAACTGGAATACTCCTCTCCGTTATCGACAGATCGATAGTTTCCACATGCGCAGACGCCGCTTTTTACAGGCCCGAGTATCCTTTCACGAAATGAGCCATCTCTCTCTGGTTTATGAGTCTTGTGATGCAACGTGTAAGGTTAATCGACTTGCCCGACGACGTCTCCATTAGGTAACTTCCTCTCAGCCCAGCTGCGGATCTGCTCGGGGGAAGCCAGTCCAACCCTAAGCTGTTGATAATTAGCTCGATGAATCATAATAGAGAAAATAAAATTTTGATTGATTATTCATGAAAGAAGTTTCAATTGGATATCAAATGTTTTCACTCTCCCTCTCCAACCCCTCTTCAATTATGAAGTTGTGCTCCAGGTTTAAACCCATGCAACGTAATTCTCGAACTAGCAGTCGGAAAGACTCTGGAACAGTATTGGGTTTGCAAACAGGTTTTCCGGTCATAATTGCACTAGGTACCTTGTAACGAGCCTGAATATGATCTGATTTAGTTGTAAGCATTTCTTGCGACGTGTAAGACACACCAAAACCCTCCAAAGCCCGGACTTCCATTTCTCCAACCCGCTGTCCCCCTCGTCTGGATCTCCCCTTGAGAGGTTGCTGCGTAACAAGTGCGTAAGGTCCGCTGGATCGCGCATGAATCTTATCGTCGACCTGATGAATCAATTTCATCATATAGGCTTTTCCAGTTGTAATGGGTTGCGCGAAGGGATCACCCGTTCGTCCATCGATCAATCGGCTTTTTCCGGGGTGATCGGGTTCAAATAACCACGGATTACGAGTATTTGCACTTGCTTTACAAGGTTCTGAAAAAACTAGTTTCCTAGAGGCTTCCCGTTCGTATCTCTCATCAAAGGGTACTATACGGTAATGGGTTTCTGAAAACTCCCCGGCTAAGCCAAGTAGGCATTCGAAAATCTGTCCCACATTCATTCATGAAGGTACTCCTAAAGGACTTAATATCATGTCGACTGGTGTACCATCTTGCAGATAAGGCATATCCTGTCTGGGTAATATTTTTGACACAATACCTTTATTCCCATGTCTACCAGCTACCTTATCACCCACTTGTATCTTACGCTTTTGCAGTATATAGATATGAATCACTTCTGAATCGTTTGAAGTGTCGTCTTCGGGGTAGACCCACCTGACGTCAGTTACTCGACCTCTTCCACCAATTGGAACTTTCAGACAGCTTTCTCTTGCGTTAACTAATTGTATACCAAAAATGGCTTGTAACGATCTGCCTTCTGGAGCACGTGATGAATCTGTCCCCTCTTGGGGCGTTGGTTTACCCACCAAGGCATCTCCCGCCTCTACCCAAGATCCCGATTCTGCGAGCCCATTCTCGTCTAAGTGTCTAAGCGTATGGCTATCCAATTGAGGTATTTGCTTGGTAACCCTTTCAGGACCCTGATTTGTTACGCAAACTTCAACTTCGTGTCTTTCAATGTGAAAAGATGTGGAGATGTCTTCGTATATTGGGCGTTCACTAATCAACACTGCATCTTCAAAATTGTATCCTTCCCACGGCATGTAGGCCACTAGTATATTTCGACCCAAAGCTGATTCCCCCCTGGCGGTTGCTGCCCCATCCGCGATGAGTTCTCCGCGTTTCGGTAATTCTCCCGCCAAAACCGTAGACTTTTGGTGTATACAGGTATTACTATTGGAGCGCTCATATATCTTTAATTTACTGCTTATAACACGTGAAACTGCATCATTGATTGCTGCTTCATGGATTGATGATAGTTCAATTGTATCACCACCAATATATCGGATTTATCCTTCTCGTCCGGATACAACTACACTTCCCGAATCTGAAGCTATTTAACTCTCTAACCCAGTCCCTACGAAGCATCTTTCGGGATTAACCAGTGGAACCGCCTGGCGTTGCATGGTAGAACCCGTCAAAGCGCAGTTCGCGTCATTATGCTCAATGAATGGAATAAGAGAAGCTCCGATAGAGAAATAATGTAAGGGATGAATACTTCGGAAATCAACTTGTTCCCAAAGGATGCTGAGAAATTCTTGTTGATATCGAACCGGTATGAGTTCCCTCCCTCTAGTTCTCCATTGGGATATTAACGAATTCTCAGTTGCTATTCGGTAGCAATCATCTTCAGTGGGAGATGGGTCGATTAATTGCTCTTTTTCAGATGATTCCGACATCTCAAGGTACGGGCTCTGCAAAGAGCCGGAATTGCTAACTTCCGCCTGAATAGCTAGCGACGAAATAAGGCCAGCATTCATGCCTTCCGATGTTTCAATGGGGCAGATACGACCATAATGACTAAAATGAATATCTCTAGCTTGAAAACTGGCGGTTCGACGTGTCAACCCGCCAGGACCTACGGAACTTAATCTTCGTTTGTGAACCATTTCTGACAATGGGTTAGTTTGGTCTAGAAATTGGGATAGGGGGTGTGATCCAGAAAACTCCTTGAAAGTTGCTATTACTGGTGCAGGCGTGACTAATCCCCGGGGCGTTATCGCGCGTTTGCGCTTAACAGCCCTAGAGAGATTTTGTCGAATCGAATTCTCCAAACGGTTTGGGGCCAGTTTCAATTGTTCCTGAGGTGAATCAGCTACAGACCGAACACGTCGATTTTTCAAATGATCTATGTCGTCGAGGTCGCCTATTCCGTAGCTGATTTCTATTGAGTGATCTGCGGCTGCTAATACGTCTTGGGGTATCAGAAAATGTTCCGTTTCGGGTACATCGAGAGTTAGTTTGGTGTTCAGGTTTCGTCGACCAACCCGTCCCAACTCACATCTATGCTGAGGAAACCTCTTCTATAACTCCTTGAATATAGATTCTGAAAATGAGATATCCGCGTCTGTAGCAGAGTACGGGTGTTTGTAAAGCTCTGCTGTGGCATCCTCCGACGATTCGACAGCCCCTCCTTGTTTCCTCAACATATTTGAAAAAATCTTAGGGTAGCGAACATTTTTCAAAATATCTTTTTTGCTTAACCCCATAGCTATTAGTAAAATCGAAATGGATATCTTTTTCTTTTTGCTAATGCGAACCCAAATTTTTTGTTTCCTATCCATTTCTGATTTGAATCTCCCTCCCCGATCCGGAATTACAGTGCTAGTATACGTGGAAACCCCTTTTTGATCGGATTCCCGGTTGTAGTAAATACCGGGACTTCTCAAAATTTGATTGACTAAAACTCTGGCAACTCCATTGATAATAAATGTTCCTTTAGAATTCATCCAAGGAATAGATCCGGGCCGCACGTCTTCCTCTTGTATCACTCTATCTTCGCTGCGGCTTAGTTAAACTGGTACATATGGATCGGATGAGTATGTGACACATTGATACGCGGCATCTCTCTCTTCGACTGAAGGTTGTGTCAGTTGGTACCGCTCACTGATAGATCAGAATTCGACTTCCTTATCTGTATCTTCAATTTTCGGAAAATTTTCAAGTTCTTCAAGCAATCTTTCGTGAACAAATCGATTAAACCCTTCAAATTGAATTTGTGCAAGTTCTGGTAGTACGGGCATATTTTTATTTCCTTCCAATAAAGTTATAAATCGAGACCCATCCTCAATGGAGAAATATATTGATTAAATTTCCGTACTTTCAATTTTCTATATGTGAAACAATCCACCCCTAGCCTCTAACTAATTTGAACTCTGTTTATTCTCCGTCAAAAGTTTCTCCATAATTAATTGTGGAGAAACTTTTGACGGAGAATAAACATGAAAATGTAGGAAAAGCTGTAGGGCTATTGAAGAAATAACTCTCGCAGGCTGTAAAGGAAATACTTATATGCGACCCATATTTTGCAAATCTGCACACCTATTCCTATTAATGAAGCAAGTTATTTTGTATTGATTTTAATCGAAATACTTACGTATCCAAAAAAGAGGTAACAGTGGATAAAAATTAAAACTTAAGAGATACTTAGCTGTAAAGTAGGTTTGATAATTGTACCATATCGGCGATTTTGATTACCAGGAAAGCTTGAAAAAGCATAAGGATGTCCCCCTTTCCGTAGATAGAAATTTCGTGTAATCAATTATTACAAGTTTAGTTCAAAGCTACAAAAAGAAGTTACTCGGTAAAAAAAAAGTTAGGTTTCGAAAACAAACTAAACCTGTGTAAAAATCGTTACCACTCTAGTGATAGATAGATCTAGTTACTTCCCGCAATTATTTGTCAAAGCGGCCCCCCCCCCGAAAGAAAAAAAAAAGGGGGGGATAAAAGAGATTGCTGACTCAGGGTTGACTCTGAGGCAATTGATACATAGACTCAAATAAAATTAACCTCCGGGGTTGTAGTTCAATTGGTTAGAGCACCGACCTGTCAAGTCGGAAGTTGCGGGTTCGAGACCCGTCAATCCCGATAAACTCCCGATAAACTCCAACGAAACAAAACGTGACAGTTCAAGGTTCAATCTACAGCCTCGGACTTGGGTCGAGCTGGATTCGAACCAGCGTAGGCGTTGCCAGCGGATTTACAGTCCGTCCCCATTAGCCACTCGAGCATCGACCCATAAATTGGGAAAAATTTGGTTTGACCTCATTGAGCTACTTATTTCCAACAAGTCAAATATGATCCCTTTTGGGTAGGGATCGGCAAGATTGTAGGCATAGATTTCGTCAATATGGTCGATGAGGTTCTCAAAAGATGAATACCCCCAGGGGAATTCGAATCCCCGTCGCCTCCGTGAAAGGGAGGTGTCCTGGGCCTCTAGACGATGGGGGCCCGATTACCTTCTAGAAGGATAATAGTATTCCCTACGAGTTGTCAATCTAAAAAAAGTAAAAGGGAAGTAACGAAGGAACCCATTTTTATCTTAAACAATCTAAATTTAGATTGGACTAACCATAATCGTTGAAATAATTTATTTCTCCGTCTCTTAACTGTATTGAATTAATTGTAGCAACCGGTCAATTAATCTGAAGCGGAGGCGTCAGGATTAGATTGCTACTGCGCGGAAGCAACGAATAGGTATTCTCGAGATTTCGTTTCATGATATACTATGTAATCGGTATTGAAGATTCAACTTTGATATTTTTCTCATCTGTGATTTGATTAATCAAGGATTCGGTCGACCCGACTAATTAAAACTAGATGGTTCATAATAGAGTCCGAGAGTTTTTTACACCGAAACCCACTCGAGCTGTTTTCCAATTGATGATTTGAACTACCAATACGGAAGTAAATATTCTTGCGTTCGTAGCCACCGCACTTTTTATTCCAATCCCAACAGCTTTTCCACTTATTCTTTACATCCAAACGGCCGCTCAGAATAACTAGTATTTGGTAACGACTACCAACTTGGTAATAAATTTTCGTATGCAGGAGCGAATAAGATAAGAAGGGGAGAGGCGGGGGACGCTGTTTGCTTCCCGTTAAAGTAGATCGATATGCAAACTTTTTTTATTCCGGTCAAAAGTTTGATGCTATCCGGTTGTTGCTTTGCTGGTGGTCTTAGCCTATCGCTTCTTCCCGATTAGCTATTTTTTCGTTAATTGAAATCTATGCCTCTTTTCCCTTGTTTTTACTTTTCCACCTCCCGTGTATTACGCATCATTCTCGAATAGGATTAACCAAAATTGATAGATCACTTTTTTGATCTATCAATTTCTACTTCTACTAGATCACCCCCATTTGTTACAAAGCTGGGTTCTATCCAAAAAATGAAAATTAGGTGTTGGAGTCGAGCACTCATATTTACTTTTCTTTAAATCTCTTCGTATACCTCCTAGAGATATGTGAATCAGTCTAAGCGAACCAAGCGTAGTAAAATGAGGTATCCGAACCGGAGGTATGATCTCAAATGTATGTCAGGTATATATTAAATCCTTGTTTCTTGTTCCGGGCGCAGTCATAACATCAGACAAAATAGTTGAAATTTAAATTAGCGGTGGGATGAACTAGCAACAACCGGGATAGGTTCTCCCCGGTAGCGTGGGGGGGGGGGATCAGTCTGCCAGATTACCAAAATTACCCAATCTGTTAGTTTAACTTCTTATTTTGGGGCAAATGAAATAAAAAATGAATGAAATGATAGGCGGCTGCGCCGGGCTTCTCCACTCAAGAACATAATCTAGGGTGGGGAAGACACGAATCGGGGGTCTCGCCACAACGACGCGTATCCCCCGAATCAGACTGGTAGAGACGCGGTTAACCCGTTTGTCGCAATCCGCTTCTTCCCCGAACTACAAGTGAGAGGGAAAATGTAGGAATCACCGTCAGGGCAGCCCAAGCTATGGTAACTAAATCCGTAGTTGTAATTCCTATCTATTCACTCTCTCAATTTTTAATAATTACTAATTATTTATAAGTCCAAAAACAAGGCAAAGCTTGAAAAGGCTTGAATTGCGTTGTGGATGAGGAGCAGACGCCGCTCTGCCCTGCCGGGATACCCCAACAATAAAAGATATTGAGTATGTGGAAACCTATTTCTTTTTTAATGGTACTGGTTGATGTTTACTCCTACGGAAATTTTGGTGGTTTGTACCTTCGGATTATCACTTAGTGATATACTCAATTAGGATTGTTTATGTGTGACGCATCGAGACGCATGAAATGTGATAGGCTATAACAGACTATAGAGCGTCTCAACATGTATCCGGTTTCAGCGCAGCAAACAATCCCCGGTAAACCCACCTAGATTAATAAATCCAAGTAAACTAAATAAATTTAGTTCTTTCGCTTTGTATATTTTATACAAAAATATTTTCTTGTTAGGCGACACCCAGATTTGAACTGGGGAATTAAGGATTTGCAGTCCTCCGTCTTACCGCTTGACTATATCGCCCTTCGCTAACTATCAGTAAACAGTGTCAATTTGGGAGCAAAGAAGATGAAAACACCGATCCGGTTTAAAATGTTCGATAGCAAGTAACGTATGTGGTGGGTATGTTATCGACGCGTAGCAATTATAGACGTCTGGAAATTCTACTAGTAACAAGTATACCCTTCAACAGAAACATTAGCAAGTAGCTACCCCCCCCCCCCACGCAACTCACCTAGGATATGCATTTACTATCGAAACGACTACCTCGACAAATACAAAACCGTCTCACCTTAAGATTTGACTTCATTATTAAGAAGCAAAATTTTGCTTCCTACTTCTCCACTACTTGCTCTTCTACTTCCTTCCCTAAAATAACTAAAGAATTCCGTGAAAGTTTTTATACGTATCTATCTATCTATATTTAGATATAGATATGCTAAAACCTCTTCGTTTTCTGTGGGATAGGCGGATAGCGGGAATCGAACCCGCGTCATCTCCTTGGCAAGGAGATATTTTACCATTCAACTATATCCGCATAACCTTCTCTCTCATTTTAACACTGGAATAGTTTTTTAATAGGTAAGAAACTTGCTTACATATTTAGTTCATATGTAAGAAACTAAATTCAGTGGGAGTACTTTGCCTATTTACCCCCCCCCCCCCCCCTTCAACTGTTGAAACGAACTTTCTGCCATAGCTCTTCATCTACGGGTGATACTCCCCCTAACCTCTGGTTGGCGTCTCCCCCCGTAACGGTGAATTACGAGAGGAGGAACCGGAAACGGAAAAACGGAAATCTAAGAAATAAAAGAGTTGGGTATACCTACCAAAGAAACTGATCCAATCCATAATGAAGCCCCAGAAAAGACAATATTTTTATTGTTGGACCAGCCACCGGGAGATGCAAACGCAACGGGTACACCCACAACTAGTAGGAATGAGATGGCAATTAATCCAAATAAAGCTAATTGGAACGCGATAGTCATAATTCTGAGTTTTTTCACTTAAGGTAAGTTGTTTGTACCATCCAATCCTCATCCGACGGAACTCCCGCCTCGCTACGACTTACCCCGCTGACGCGGGCGCAGATACTTCCTATTTCTTTCTTGCCACTAATTACCTCAAAGCTCGTAACGTACTCGTTGAGTTGTAATTGGTTTAAATTCCGACATTCGGGATGATTATCCGCAACAAATCCACGGGCATAAATTCTCCCACCCTGTATCTTTTGGGGTATAAAGAAATCTCAGTCAATAATAAAAAAAAAAGATATATCTATATATAGATATAAATCAATATATCTATATTTTTTTTTTATTATAGGTATTAACAACCTCTGTACCTCCTACCATGGGATCATAGGTGTATAAAAAAAGGTTATTGACACTCCCAAATATTGGTTAAAAAAACAGCCTAGCTAGGAGAGATGGTCGAGCGGTTTAAGGCTCCAGTCTTGAAAACTGGCATGGCAATGAAATGCTATCGAGGGTTCGAATCCCTCTCTCTCCTACTATTTATATTACGTTGAAAAATACTGGACGGAAGGGGCAGCAGTTATTAATAACCTCACGTAATATTTTATCATCCTCCATTAAGTTGAAGAGAACTTGTTTCTCTCTACCACCACATAATTAAATTATATCTATCTATCTATTTGAATGGATAGATAGATAGAGTTTACCTAGGTGTAATGAGTCTGGTACTAACTTGACAACACAGACTGATCTTACTACCTATCAGATATTGGTTTGCTAGCAGCAAGAAGGAAGCAAAAAGCTTTTTTTTCTACCACTTCAACATTTTCGAGTTTCAATTAAGGGGTGTCATGGATAAAACGGGTTCAGTATCACGATCAATTCCCTTTTCAAACCCGGCTGCGGCTGCGCGAGCCCTGCCCGCATGCCATAAATGGCCCACGAAAAAGAAGAATCCTAGAACAAAGTGGGAAGTAGCTAACCAACTGCGGGGAGATACGTAGTTCACGGCGTTGATCTCAGTGGCTACTCCACCTACAGAGTTTAGAGAGCCCAGGGGGGCATGAGTCATATACTCCGCAGATCGTCGCTCCTGCCATGGTTGTATATCCCTCTTCAACTTACCGAGATCTAAACCATTGGGACCCCTTAAAGGTTCTAACCAAGGAGCACGAAGATCCCAGAAACGCATAGTTTCGCCCCCAAAGATAATTTCTCCCGTGGGGGAACGCATCAGGTATTTACCCAACCCAGTAGGTCCTTGAGCGGAACCTATATTAGCACCGAGTCGTTGGTCTCTGACAAGAAAGGTAAAAGCTTGAGCCTGAGAAGCTTCTGGACCGGTGGGGCCATAAAATTCGCTGGGATATGCTGTGTTATTAAACCAGACAAAGCAGCAGGCGGTGAAACCAAAAATGGAAAGGGCTCCCAAACTGTAAGATGAGTAAGCTTCTCCGGACCATACAAAAGCGCGACGAGCCCAGGCAAACGGTTTTGTTAATATGTGCCAAATTCCACCGAAAAGACAAATGGATCCCAGCCATACATGTCCCCCGATAATATCTTCCAGATTATCCACACTTGCAATCCACCCTTCGCCCCCAAAAGGAGATTTCAGTAGGTAGCCGAAGATAACGTTAGGACTTAGGGTAATATTTGTAATCTGTCTTACATCTCCACCCCCGGGTGCCCATGTATCGTACAACCCTCCGAAATATAGTGCCTTGAAAACTAAGAGAAAAGCTCCAAGACTTAGCAGTATTAAATGAATACCGAGAATGGTAGTCATCTTATTTTTATCTTTCCAAGTATAACCGAAAAAGGGAAAGGATTCCTCCAAAGTTTCGGGTCCGATCAGAGCGTGATATATACCTCCGAATCCCAAAACAGCAGAGGAAATCAAATGGAGTACTCCGGAAACGAAGTACGGAAAGGTATCGACTACTTCCCCACCGGGACCCACTCCCCAACCCAGAGTAGCCAGGTGGGGAAGTAGGATTAGCCCTTGCTCATACATAGGCTTCTCTGAGACGAAATGGGCCACTTCAAACAAATTCATAGCTCCAGCCCAAAAGACAATCAGGCCAGCATGAGCTACATGGGCACCAAGCAATTTACCAGATAGATTAATTAGTCGGGCGTTGCCAGCCCACCAAGCGAAACCTGTGGTTTCCTGATCGCGACCACCCAGCGAGAGGGTTCCATTAAAGAGCGTTTCCACGGGGTAAAACCTCCTCGGGGAATACAAGGTTTTCGTGGGGCTGATCCTGAGCTGCCATCCAGGCACGGATACCCTCGTTTAGCAAGATGTTTTTTGTATAAAAAGTCTCGAACTCGGGATCTTCTGCTGCGCGAATTTCTTGGGAGACAAAGTCGTACGCACGTAAATTTAGGGCGAGACCAACTACCCCAATAGCACTCATCCATAAACCTGTCACTGGCACGAATAACATGAAGAAGTGTAACCAACGTTTGTTGGAGAAAGCAACACCGAATATTTGGGACCAGAAACGATTTGCGGTTACCATTGAATAAGTCTCTTCAGACTGAGTTGGGTTGAAAGCACGGAATGTGTTTGCCCCATCACCATCTTCAAATAGAGTATTTTCAACTGTAGCACCGTGGATGGCGCATAAGAGGGCGGCGCCGAGGACTCCCGCAACCCCCATCATATGAAATGGGTTCAGAGTCCAATTATGGAAACCTTGAAAAAATAGAATGAATCGGAAGATGGCGGCTACGCCAAAACTAGGTGCAAAAAACCAACCGGATTGCCCCAAGGGGTAAATCAGGAATACGGATACAAAAACAGCAATTGGGCCGGAGAAAGCTATTGCGTTGTAGGGGCGTAGTTGCACAGACCTTGCAAGTTCGAACTGGCGTAACATAAAACCTATCAGAGCAAAAGAGCCGTGAAGAGCGACGAAGGTCCACAAACCCCCTAATTGGCACCAACGGGTAAAATCTCCCTGTGCCTCAGGTCCCCACAGAAGAAGCAAGGAGTGGGCCAAACTGTTAGCGGGAGTGGAGACCGCGGCAGTCAAAAAATTACACCCCTCCAAGTAAGAACTAGCTAATCCATGAGTATACCATGAAGTGACAAAGGTTGTACCTGTGAACCAACCGCCCAAAGCGAAGTAAGCTGTGGGGAAAAGTAATAGGCCAGACCAACCCACGAAGACAAAGCGATCTCTTCTGAGCCAATCGTCCATACTATCAAATAAATCTTTCGGTTCCTTGGAAGATTTTCCAATGGCAATGGTCATAATCATTCCCTCACTCGGCTCCTCAAACCATTTCTGGGTTCCCCTAATTTTCTCCCCAAACCACGACGCGGTATAGTTCCGCGCCTTCGGGGTAAGATGAGATAGGCCACTAAAACGCCGGTCCCTCCGAAAAGTCACTTGCCAAAGCAACATACTCCCAGGAGTTATTATACGAAGATGAGACTTATATATTTTTTAATCTCGGTAGTTTGGGATTCTTCGCCCCCTTCACTGCCTCTTCATATTGCTTCTAGTTTTCTACTCTCTCTCTCCATTTTCTGTTTTTTTTTTCTTCCTGTCGAGCCGCTTCTCTCATTCTTCTTTTTTTCCTTTCTTTCATCTAGTTTTAAATTTTAGGCATCTCTTTTTTATTACTTACTCGATCCCGAGCTGATCCTATTTAGTAGATAGTTTTTTGAGAAGTGGGTAGACCTTTCTTTTCTTCCGAGACTTCGTTAACCATTCTGCCACATTAATGGCACCTCGGGACTCCGACCTAGCAGAAGACAAATTCGTTTCCATGAATCTCTAAGAAAAGAATTACTAGAGCGGCACTAAGAGCTACATATATATATATATGGGTGTGGTATCCACCCCCTTTTTGAAATTATTTCGGTACTTATTTTACCAATCCACAGTAAGAATTGAAAGCCTTTTCTTTTGGTCCTGAATACCGGGAGTGGGTAGTGGCATGTCGCAGTTTAACCCCGAACAGGGGATATGTTGGAAAATTTAAAATTGAACAATGTGGCTTTTTTTTTTCCGTCCCAAAACACAACCCCAAAATTGTATTTCGATTTTGGGGATGTGACAAATAACAAATAGGAGTGCTAGATATTCAAGTAGCTTTTGCTAGTAATGGAAAATTATCTAAATAAGTAAGAAGAAGACTGTTACATAATTTTCATCTTATTTTTTTTTCTTTTCTACTTTCTGGAAGAGAAATAAAAACACCTATATGTATTGATACTGATAATTCATATTCAATTCCCAAGGCAAGATAGGAGTAACAAAGAAGTTCTCGGCATTAAAAATTATATCCATCTGATTTTTTCATATTGTAAAGAGCGACGCATGACACATCACTCGGTGTAGAAATATCGCTTAGGTTAAGCCGAAAATTTAAACTGGAAATTGCGATGAATAAACAAAAGGGTTTGACTGAAAAATTTAATTATGAGGCAGTTACTTCTAATTTCGCACCAAATAATAATTATACTTTTGCAAAACTGTAACTTTTCTTCTGTATCAAGGTCATGCGGACCCGGGCGTTTCCGCGAAACCGAGATAGCTTGATCCTTGGATTTCGTACGAGTCCTCGGTTAGCCCTTTGTCAGATTTGAACCGACAATTTACGCCTCACCACGCTGCTACTCTACCGATGAGTCGAAAGGGCCTCGGATCGGAAGTAATTTTGGGTTGAGTTCTGCTGGGCACGCCGTTAGTCTTTGTACCGTCTCTCCCTTGTTTTTTCCTTTTTGGAACATTGAAACTTGATGAAAGACGAGAGACTAGGTCTAACCTGAAGCATAAAATAGCTATCTAAATAATATATGTATATCTAGATATAAACCCATAAATATATTTATCTATCTCTGGGTAGGTAAGTTTATGTTCTATCGAACAATAGAGGCTCAGAAGAGGAGGTATAAAGAATGGGAAAAGGAAAAAAAAAGTAATTGGATAATTTTTATCCCGCCGCGTGACATCAAGTATTCCCAATCTAATAATTGCTAATTGACGGAAAGACTTGAATTTTTTTGTTTGATCTCCGATCTGAAAAAACCTATATCTGATCCGTCGGTAGAACATGGAGAAGAATTAGTATGAAATCGCAATGAAAACCAGGCACCGTACTATTAACGTAGGTAAACAATTGATAGTTTAGTTTGCGGAGACAGGATTTGAACCTGTGACCTCAAGGTTATGAGCCTTGCGAGCTACCAAGCTGCTCTACCCCGCTTAGCTATTGCTTTCAATGTAATTATTATACATCTTTTAAATAATTACATTGAATACGAGCAGAAATAGCTGTCTACTTCGGAGAATTAGACATCATTTGTGGAATAGGTAGAAAAAAGCTTTTCCTACCAACTTGATTTCGATAATCCAGGCAGCACACAAGTGTGTGCCATTTCACGAGGTACGTGTCTAGATAAGCCGAAGTCTCGGTAATTGGATCTGGGTCGTCCGGTTAGGGAGCACCGGTTACGGAGACGAACAGGTGCACTATTACGCGGTAGAGATTGCAATCTTTCGGAAATAGTTAGTTTATCCCGAATTGGCAAACTACTTTTAATCCGTCTTTTCAAAGATTGGCGGGTAACTTCATATTTCTCCACTAATTTTCGTTTCTTTTTTTCCTTCTCAATAAGACTTTTCTTTGCCATAATTGATGAATCAGTAAGCAGGATTGGATTACTACTTTAAAACAAATAGAACTTGCAGCCAGAAACTGATTTACCAATAACTAGGGAGGGAGAAATCAATTTTTATCTCTAATTATTGGTAAATGGATAATCGGTCTTAGAATCGGCTCGGGTATGGGAGATAGTGGCGGTAAGCTTAATGCGAAAATGGACAACTCGGTAGTCGACCGAAACAAAATTAGCCAAATTTACCTGATGTTGATGCTATTAGAAAAGCTGCGTAAGTAAATATGTAACCTACGGAGAAGTGGGCTAGTCCCACCAGTCTTGCTTGAACGATAGAGAGAGCGACTGGCTTATCTTTCCAGCGTATCACATTTGCTAAGGGTGTTCGTTCATGAGCCCAAGCTAGAGTTTCGATGAGTTCTTGCCAGTAACCGCGCCGAGAAATTGGAAACATAAATCCAGTAGCCCACACAAGATGTCCAAATAAGAACATCCATGCCCATACAGATAAACTGTTCATGCCGAAGGGGTTATAACCATTAATAAGTTGCGAGGAGTTCAGCCATAGGTAATCTCTTAGCCACCCCATTAAATACGTAGAAGATTCGTTGAATTGAGCAGCATTACCTTGCCACAAGGTTATGTGTTTCCAGTGCCAGTAGAAAGTGACCCATCCAACGGTGTTTAGCATCCAGAAAACGGCTAAATAAAAGGCATCCCAAGCTGAGATGTCACAGGTACCGCCTCGGCCGGGACCATCGCAAGGAAAACTGTAACCAAACTCTTTTTTATCTGGCATCAACTTGGAACCGCGGGCGTCTAATGCGCCTTTCACCAAAATCAGTGTAGTTGTGTGTAGGCCCAAGGCAATGGCGTGGTGGACTAAGAAATCTCCGGGCCCAATCGTTAGGAATAGCGAGTTGCTGCTGTTGTTGACCGCGTCCAACCAGCCGGGTAACCACAAGCCCTGACCAGCATTACTCGCCGGACTACCTGCCGAGGATAAAAGCACATCGAAACCATACAAAGTTTTACCATGAGCAGATTGAATCCATTGAGCAAATACGGGTTCAATGAGAATCTGTTTTTCCGGAGTCCCGAAAGCTAGCATTACATCGTTGTGGACATAAAGCCCTAGCGTGTGGAACCCTAGGAATAAACTAGCCCAACTTAAGTGAGCTATTATTGCTTCTTTGTGTTCCAACATTCTTGCTAAGACGTTATCTTTATTTTGTTCCGGATCATAATCTCTAATAAAGAATATAGCTCCGTGTGCGAAGGCTCCTGCCATGATAAACCCGGCAATATATTGGTGATGAGTGTATAGCGCGGCTTGAGTCGTATAATCCTGTGCTATAAAAGCATAAGCCGGTAGGGAATACATGTGTTGTGCGACCAACGAAGTTACAACCCCTAAAGCAGCTAAAGCGAGCCCCAATTGAAAGTGGAGAGAATTATTGACCGCATCGTAAAGTCCTTTGTGTCCGCGGCCCAACCTACCTCCCGGAGGGGTATGAGCCTCCAGAATCTCTTTCATACTATGCCCAATCCCAGAGTTAGTCCTGTACGTGTGGCCGGCAATTATAAACACAACAGCAATGGCTAAATGATGATGAGCAATATCAGTTAGCCACAAACTTTGAGTCTGCGGGTGAAATCCGCCCAAAAAGGTTGGAATAGCTGTTCCCGCTCCTTGAGTGCTATCAAACAAATGGCTACTCGAATCGGGATTTTGCGCATAAACACTCCATTGACCCGAGAAAAACGGCCCCAATCCTTGAGGATGCGGGGTGGCAGTCAAGAAATTATCCCACCTGACATGTCCGCCCCTAGCTTCGGGAATAGCGACATGGACTAAATGCCCTGCCCAAGCCAAAGAACTCACTCCGAATAGTCCTGAAAGGTGGTGATTGAGCCGAGATTCAGCATTTTTGAACCAAGAAATGCTTGGTTTCCATTTAGGTTGCAGATGTAACCAACTAGCTAGTAAGGACGAAGCAGAAATAGCTAGTAAGAAGATAGCTCCGGTATAAAGATCTTGGTTATTGCGTAGACCAATGGTGTACCACCATTGATACACACCGGAATAGGCAATATTGACTGGACCTGAAGCCCCCCCTCGGGTGTAGGCTTCGACAGCTGGTTGACCAAAATGAGGATCCCAAATGGCATGAGCAATTGGTCTCACATGTAATGGGTCCCGCACCCATGCTTCGAAATTGCCCTGCCAAGCCACATGGAATAAATTTCCGGAGGTCCAGAGAAAGATGATAGCTAATTGACCAGAATGAGATGCAAATATTTTTTGGTAGAGACGTTCTTCGGTAGTATCATCATGACCCTCGAAGTCGTGGGCAGTGGCTATACCAAACCAGATACGACGAGTAGTTGGGTCTTGGGATAGACCCTGGCTGAACTGTGGAAATCTTGATGCCGTAATGTTTCTCAAATCCTCCTAGCCATTATCCCACTGCAATGATTCTCGCCAGGAAGAACGCCCACGTCGTGGCGATTCCACCTAGAAGGTAATGAGTTACTCCCACAGCGCGTCCCTGTATAATACTCAGGGCCCTGGGTTGGGTAACGGGGGCAACTTTTAGTTTGTTATGGGCCCAAACAATGGATTCAATGAGTTCCTGCCGGTATCCGCGACCACTGAATAAAAACATTAGACTGAAGGCCCAAACGAAGTGAGCCCCCAAAAATAAAAGACCATACGCGGATAACGAAGAACCATATGATTGAATGACTTGAGAAGCCTGTGCCCATAAAAAATCTCGTAACCATCCATTAATCGTTGTTGAACTTTGTGCGAAGTTTCCCCCAGTGATGTGATTTATCACCCCCTGTTCGCTTATGCTGCCCCACACGTCGGATTGCATCTTCCAGCTGAAGTGAAATATAACTACCGAAATCGAGTTGTACATCCAGAATAATCCTAGGAAGACGTGATCCCAAGCAGATACTTGGCAGGTACCTCCTCTGCCGGGACCGTCGCAGGGAAAGCGAAAACCAAGATTTGCCTTGTCAGGTATTAGTCGGGAGCTGCGTGCAAATAAAACGCCTTTCAATAGTATTAATACAGTAACATGAATCGTAAATGCATGGATGTGGTGTACCAGAAAATCTGCAGTACCTAACGGAATTGGGGATATGGCAACTTTGCCGGCTACGGCGACTAAGTCGTTGCCGCCCCAGGTTAAGCTAGTACCCGCTGCCGCATTAGGCGCGGTTGATGCGGGAGCCAAGGCATGGGTATTTTGCACCCACTGGGCAAATATTGGTTGTAACTGAATGGCGGTATCCGAAAACATATCTTGGGGACGACCCAAGGCACTCATAGTATCATTATGGATGTATAGGCCGAAGCTATGAAAACCTAGGAAAATGCAGACCCAGTTAAGATGTGAAATTATTGCATCACGGTGCCGGATGACACGGTCTAACAAATTATTGTATTGAGTAGTTGGATCATAATCTCTTACCATGAAAATAGCTGCGTGTGCGGCTGCGCCAACTACTAAAAACCCCCCTATCCACATATGATGTGTAAATAGGGAAAGTTGTGTGGCATAATCGGTAGCCAAGTAGGGATACGGGGGCATTGCATACATATGGTGGGACACAATAATTGTTAAAGAACCTAGCAGGGCAAGATTGATTGCTAATTGAGCATGCCACGAACTCGTTAGAATTTCGTATAGACCCTTGTGGCCCTCACCCGTGAAGGGCCCTTTATGGGCTTCCAAAATTTCTTTCGTGCTATGTCCGATACCCCAGTTGGTTCTGTACATGTGACCAGCTACCAGAAAAAGAACGGCGATAGCTAAGTGGTGGTGTGCAGTATCAGTCAGCCACAAACCTCCCGTGACTGGGTTCAATCCTCCGCGAAAAGTCAAAAAATCTGAGTATTCCGACCAGTCAAGAGTAAAAAACGGGATCAGTCCTTTCGCAAAACTCGGATACGCCTCAGCTAGAAGGTCGCGATTGAGAATAAATTCGTGAGGAAGGGGTATCTCTTTGGGGTCCACCCCCGCATCTAATAGTTGGTTAATTGGCAGTGAAACATGGATCTGATGTCCCGCCCACCCTAGAGATCCCAACCCCAATAGACCCGCCAAATGGTGATTTAGCATCGATTCAACGTTTTGGAACCAAGCTAATTTCGGGGCCGCTTTATGATAGTGAAACCAACCGGCAAAAAACATTAATCCGGCAAAGATTAAAGCACCGACAGCTGTGCAATAGAGCTGTAACTCACTAGTTATTCCGGAAGCTCGCCAAAGTTGGAAAAATCCAGACGTTATCTGTACACCCTGAAACCCTCCACCCACATCTCCATTAAGTATCTCTTGACCCACTATTGGCCAAACAACTTGGGCACTAGGTTTCACATGAGTGGGGTCATTCAGCCACGCCTCATAGTTGGAAAAACGGGCCCCGTGGAAGTACATGCCACTCAACCAGATAAAAATAATGGCTAGCTGACCAAAATGAGCACCAAATATTTTCCGAGATATATCCTCCAAATCATTGGTATGGCTATCAAAATCGTGGGCATCGGCGTGTAGGTTCCAAATCCATGTGGTGGTACTTGGACCCTTAGCCAAATTTCTCGAGAAATGTCCGGGTTGGGCCCATCTCTCAAAGGAGGTTTTCACGGGATCCTTCTCCACCATAATCTTGACTTCTGGTTCTGGCGAACGAATAGTCATCGGGACTCTCCTCTCTTCGGACAGGGGATAGCAACGACCTACCAACGGAAGATACGAAACTTCTAAGAACTAGAGTTTTTACCAGCATATAGTAATAGTAATCTATTTCCTTTTCCCTTGAGTTTGAAACTCGAGCAACTGCTACGAAGAAGTTATGCGGGGTAGGCGTTTGATGGTATTATTACACAACCCAATAGTGCCTAATGGACTTTATGCGATTGATCATCCGTTCGATAGGTAGAAAGGTGGCGAGGTTGACGTTGAGCAAGCAAGAACCTCTATTTATCAACTCTATTTGTTAACTCTTTTGTTTGATGCCGCTCTGCTTCCCCTACTGATTAATTAAGCGAAGAAGAGCGTCCCGTAATTTTTAACCAATTCTGTGCCTCAATGTAGTTACCGGGGGAAGGTGCTATTGCTTGCTTCCAATACTCAGCAGCTTGATCAAACCAAGCCTCCGAAATCTCCAAATTTCCTTGGTGGATGGCCTGCTCCCCTCGATCAGAATGGGTGATTATTTTTCAACCCCCCTCCTTTAGAACCGAACTCGGGGGTTTCCCACCTCATACGGCTCAGACAACTCCGTCATTTCCTTTTTGTCGCCTAAGCAAGAAATAGGGATTACTTTCAAACTTCGTAGGAACTATGGATAGTCAGGTTTCTGATTTCATCCGTCTTGAAGAAAAACTTTTCCGTACTCCCAGTTAAAAGAACAAGAGGCAAGGAATGATAACCTCTTTCGGCACTAACTACCCCATCTCGATGTGGATTTATTTTTTTTTTCTATTTTTTATTGGAAAAATTTCCCTTTTAGGATTTGATACTACACCGTGGTCCATCACTTATTTCTCCCCAATCGTCTCTACTACAGAGACAAATTTTGTAACTTTCTCGATGGACCAATCTCACTGTATCGACCCAGATTTTCAATGACGAATCCTTACGGTGATTTATTACTCGATTCAGTCAGTTATCCATGAGACAGTTAGGCTACCTTCCTCCTTCAAATCTGGATTCCTTCGAAAGAGGCCGAATCCCTCAGCTCTAAGCAGCTCCCGTTTGGAGATATGCTTGGGGGAAGCCCTTTTCGTTGGTTGAGTATTTATAAACCAAATAATCCTGAAGCATAGGTAGTCGCACGTGGTGACAGATCACAGCCATATTGTTAAAAGCTTGTGGCAAAGAAGAATTTCGCTCTGGTGCTTGAAAGTAGTATTCCAAAGCTATTCCATGTTTTCCATTACTTGTATGAATGAGGCCGATATTATAAAGTATATAGCTTCGGTCATAGGAATCAACCTCCAAACGCATGGCTTCGTAGTAGCTTCATAAAGCTTCTGCATATTCTCCTTCAGATTGGGCCGACATCCGTTGCGGTTGCTTTTACAAAAAAGCCCCGCTTCAAAACCGCACATGAGATTCCCACCTCATACGGCTCCTCCCGCTCGATTCGCAAGGGGGAGGTAGCATTCCAAACGACCTACCTATTTTCACTCCCAACTTGAAACTTTGAAATTAAGCGGGGGTTAGTTTTTCGTGAAACTGGTATCTAACCATCCCTCTCGCAAAGAAATTTTTTGGCACAGTTGCGTCATTCCCCCACAGCGACAGCAGTAGCAACAAATCCCTTGTCAATTTATTCGTTCCCAACGTTTCGTTTTTCGAGGGGTTATTCACTTCAGCAATATCCGATGATTTTAAGGGTATCCAAGCTGCAAACGGGATGGATGTTTGTTGCCCCAACCGCTACTGGTCATTACCGCGACTTCGAGGTTACCGAGAGCAGGCGATGTTTGTCGAAACCAAAAAATGCCGGAGATTTTGTATTGCCGATTCCTTCATGTGGTGCTCGCCCCCTCCCCGTGCTTATTCATGAGATTACTACGCATTATGCATCAATTTCTGGATTTAACCTCGTGCTTGCTTGATATCAAAATCCGTGGAAAGCGGGAGCCGTAGCTTCCGAGGCTGCATCAATCGTGGATACGCGACCGAAGGGTTTGTTTGGCAATCGAAACACACCTCTATAAAATGTGGGCTTATCAAAACTTTAATTTATTCAATTTATATTGAATAACGGTAAATTGCTTGCCTTATCGAATCGCACCATCCCTATAGTATGTAGAAGCTTCTCTTTCTCTCTTAGTGGTAGGTAGGATTTGCAACGAAATATCTGCTAGAATTGTGAAAGTTTTGTCGATAAAGTTGTCATTTCTCTGAGATCTAGGCGTAATCAATTTCGACTCCTTGTTTTTCTTTTGCACTCCACCTATTATTGGTACATCAACTGAGATTGCAAAAAAAAAAGTATGCTTAGCGGATAATTTAATATAGAAAAATATAGGAAGGGATTTTGGTAAAGTGACAAGTCGTGTTGAATATTTTCTTCCCGTTTGATTTGTATTTTGGCGAAGAATTTGTTCTCAACTACTACCGACAAGTCACTTGTCATTTTACTACCTAAGTCCCTAAAATACGTCAAATGAATTAGCCAATGAACCCCAGGAAGGGTGGCCGAGCGGTTTAAGGCGTAGCACCGGAAATGCTAAGTAGACTTCTAGCTACCGAGGGTTCGAATCCCTCCCTTTCCTCTCTCTATTTTTATCTCTCCGAGGCTATCTTTCTTTCCTTCCTTATCGAAATCTAGCTAAATTGCCAAGTGTAAAGAGACGGGCTGTTTTATCGGGGTTTCAAAAGAAGCCGTCCAAAAAAAAACCGAAGGACCATGAGAGCAGTAATAATTGGTAATTCCTTGGTTGATTGGAAATTTTGTCGAAGCGGCGTGGGCTGGTGATTCGTATAATTCACCGCTTATCAAATTAAATAACTCGAAACTAGAAGATTTATCTCTAAAGTAAGAAAATCTAAGTTAATTTCTGGTTGAAAGAGGTAAAAAGCTAGATCAAGGAACTTTCGTTCTTTTCCTTCCTGAGTAATCTACTTGTTAAATTCCGTCATGTCAAGCCCTTTGCCTGGGTTTTCTTTGTCATTGCAGAGACCTCCAAATTATTTGATTAAATTAAAAATTTGATAAGTGATAATTAAGCTTTGCGGGAGTAATACTCGACAACTAACAGTTCATTTATACTCAAATTGACGGATTCTCGGTTGGCAACATGATTCACCAACCCTGCTGGCCCGTTGCCTCCCAGTAGAGAAATGGTCAAGTGATCCGGTGTTTTGCCCCCCACGGGAGATTCACTGCCCAGTGCATTGTGGGAAGTTGGTCGATTTCGAACAGTAATAATATCTCTTGGCTTACGGCGATAGCTTGGTATATCTACAATATGATTGTTTACTAAAATATGTCTATGGTTGACTAACTGCCTAGCGGCAGGAATCGTGGAAGCCATACCTAAGTTGAAAAGAATATTATCTAGACGCATTTCGAGTAATTGCAATGGTACCTGGCCCGTTGAACCCCTAGTTTTTCTAGCGATACGTACGTATTTTGGTAATTAGCGCTCTGTTAATCCATAATTGAAACGTAATCTTTGTTTGGCCTCCAAACGCACACAGAATTGAGAAATTTTTCTTGAAGCTGATTGATCGGTACCAACTCGAAATTCTCCCAAGTTAGGTGTTTTACCCCTACCCGTGAACCCTGGTAAATTTTTTAGACGACGTATCACTTTCAAACGAGGTCCTCGGTAGCGAGACGTGAAAACTCCTTTTCTGTAAACTTTTTATAATTGGATAGAAAACTTATGGGATCAGCATGGATATACCACCTATTATTGCTGGCGCATAAAATAGGAGTCAGTCAGAATTGATATCTGTGACAATCATAACATATGAATAGGGACTAATAAATATTCAATTTGTTATCAACATTTGAAAAAGAGATGGGGGGGGGGGGTAAGCAAAGACTACCAGCGACTCATAATGCCAAATAAAGACGTTATAGCATATCCATTTACATAAAAATTTTAGCAAAAAAAAATTGAATTGATTGACGAATCTATTGCTTCAAGTAGTGCATTCATATATAATTCTATAGTAGAAACTCAACTTCTGGGAGGCGATTAAATCGTCGTCGACTAATTGAATTACATACATTTTTTTTTACTTTACGTACGAGATTGTAATAAAAAAAATGGGAGAAAATTTTTTGTTTTTTTTTTCCACTAATTAAAAGCCTACTAAGCCAGAAAAGTCGTGTAGACAAATGCAAATTATGTCATAGCTCCGAACTATCTCAAATTAGAGATAGACAAAGCGGAATCTGCCTGGAATAGGCAAATTAGTGGGCGTAAGCACACTGAAGCCGAACGTTTTCAACCGCCTAAACGTGGTTATCTATCTGTTTTCGTCAGTTAATTGGGGCCTAAGGGGTGGGGATATGGCGAAATGGTAGACGCAGCGGACTCAACCAGATTGAGCCTGGATATGGAGACGTATCAAGTGGCAGCCCCCAGATTCAGGGGAACCTGGGACCATTTACCGGGCAATCCTGAGCCAAATCTCATAGTGTATCACTCAAATGAATTTTGGGCGATGAGGCGAGATAGGTACAGAGACTCGATGGGGGTCATTCCAACGAGCAGTTTGTTAGTTACTAGTTCTTGAAATAACTGAATATCCAATTGTTTTACGTGGTTAACTGCATGGGTGGGGTAAGCCTAGAAGTATAAGACCGAGGCCTGGTAAAAAGGGGAAATTTTAACCCCCCCTTTTTTCTCAACGCGTACCTCTCAGTTCGGGGCCAACATTTATCCGCAAAAATACGTCCGTACTTAGCAATGCAACACGGAGTAAAACCCTTCCACTACTGCTAGTACGCATACTACTCTCTTACCCACTGTAGAACCCCACTCTATTTCAGTAAAACTGTTCAACAGCCGAGTCGGTAACAGAAAATGACATTTTCGTGAATGGAGGTAGAGTCCCATTCTACATATTTAATGAAATGAAAAATAGCGGCGCAAGTTGCAGTAGGACGAAAATCCGTTGGTTTCACAGGACCGTGAGGGTTCGACTCCCTCTATCCCCAACGAGACACTTCAGTTAACCTATTTCAGGTTGTTTGAATTCATACAACTTGTTTGGAAGCAAAAAGTGCAAGCCATTTCAACCTTTTCTTCGCTTTTGGTCTTTCCAAAACACTTTGCAATTGAGCCATTCAGGCTTTTAATATACATGAATGGCTCAATTGAGCCCCCCCCCCTCAGTATACTTTATTTACTGGAAGCAATATTGCATTAAAAAGGTCGATAAAGGCGAGATCAACGGTTTGACTAGGCTCCAAAAAAATGGAGTTGAAAAATATACTCAACGAATTTTCAGTTGAGTTTTATCCGTAAATGAATTAGCCGAGATAGCTCAGTCGGTAGAGCAGAGGACTGAAAATCCTCGTGTCACCAGTTCAAATCTGGTTCTTGGCATCTAAATGGTTTGGGAGATGGGCTAAAGCAGTTCTGGTATTATGGAAAACCAACCGGCCCCGAAGGAGCTAACCAAAAACCAGGAAGTATCTTGAAGACTGGGTGGATTACTCGCTCGAGAGCTACGCTTGGTAGCTTTAAACAGTTTCGATAAAAAATAGACGCTAATGGTAAGTCGGGAAATGAGTTTTCAGATTAAACCAGTTTTTTTATCATCCCCCTACAAATTAATAAGCATCCTGCAACTCATAAAAGTTGGGCACGATGTAATCTTTACGTAGAGGCCACCCCACCCAACTTTCAGGCATCAATATACGCCTAAGGTGCGGGTGACCCTGATAGATTATTCCCAACATATCGTAGGATTCACGTTCCTGGAGATCGGAGCTTTTCCAAACCCAGTAAACCGAAGGTATTCTAGGATTTTCTCTTGGAACAGAAATTTTTGTACACACTTCCTCGGGTTGATCCGGCTGATCTCGCATCTGTGTCAAATGATATACACTGACTAGAGATCCTCCCGGTGCTGAATCGTAAGCACATTGGGAGCGAAGATAATTAAAACCGTAGGCATATAGGGCGACAGCTACAGACAACCACTCTTCCGACTTGACTTGCAAAGTCTCGACACCCCTGTAATCATAACCCAAAGGTCGGTGGGAAAAATTATGCCTAGTTGGCCAAGCGGATAATCGACCCCGCGTCTCGACATTAAACTTATCTCTACTGGTAGTGTTCATATTGGTTAAAACCTCTTTTCTCTCCATCCATGTATGAGATGAAATCTAGTTATTCGTCTACTTTTACTATTTACCTTTTAGACCTATATCCAAGCTTTTGAAAGTTTTCCGAGAAAGTATTTGATAAGAGTTTTGTATCACAATTAGTTAATTCTTGATTATATTCACCTATATTAATGCTAGGTACAAAGCGAAACCTATGATTTATATTGGGATATTTCGTTCGGGTGGGACGGGAAGCCCGATCTGCGAAACCTCCTCTAGCTATTTTCTTACGGAGTTTTGTTACGGCATCAATAATAGCTTCAGGTTTGGGTGGGCAACCCGGCAAATAGATATCGACGGGAATTGATTTGTCTACTCCACGAACGGTGCTATAGGAATCTGTGCTAAACATGCCTCCTGTAATGGTGCGAGCTCCCATAGCGATTACATACTTCGGATCAGGCATCTGCTCATAGAGTCTCACGAGGGATGGGGCCATCTTCATAGTTACGGTACCGGCGGTAACAACTAGGTCTGCCTGCCTAGGACTAGATCTGGGTACTAGGCCGTATCGGTCAAAATCAAATCGTGAACCAATTAGAGAGGCAAATTCAATAAAACAGCAGCTGGTACCGTATAGAAGTGGCCACAAACTGGAAAGTCTAGACCAGTTGGAGAAATCACTTATATTAGCTAAGAAAATTGAATTTGACACATCCCATTCAGGGAGGGGAGGCTCCACCGAGTTGAGGGGAATATCTACACCGCAGAGTTCGATTCCCTCTCCTCCACTTTCAAGCGAAGATTTGAAAGTTGACACCATTCCAATGCTCCTTTTCGCCACGCGTGAACCAAACCAACTACTAATATAAAGATGAAAATGATGACTTCAATGAAGGCAAATAGTCCCAATTCCCTGAAAGATACAGCCCAGGGATAGAGAAATAGGGTTTCGACGTCGAAGACGGCGAAAACCAAAGCAAACATGTAATAACGTATCTGAAATCGGATCCAAGTATCTCCTTTCGGCTCAATACCTGATTCGTAACTCGTTAATTTCTCTGGTCCCTCTCGAGCGGGAACAATAAACCCGGGAATCGAAAAAGCTAAATAAGGGATAGATATGGATACTAGCAGAAAAATCCAGAAGGAGTCATATTGGTGGAGCAAAAACATTTGCATACTCCTTTCGCCTTAATTTTTTCTTTAATTTAGTCAATAAATTTAGAGCTGAGGGAAAAAGTATCGAACTAGGATGAGATAAGCCGATTGGTAACTAATCATCGTCTTGCTATACTGCAATGGGTTTAGCACGGATAACCCCTTTGGGGAAGTTAATTGAAGTTTTAGTTTGGTTATACTGGTAGTTACTCCATCGATAATGAAAAGTGAAAGGGGTGTTACCTTTCCATTTTTGAGGATGACAGTGTCAAACTTTTAGCATAAAAATCAGGTGATTCATAAAATTCAACAAACTGCCTATACGTTTCTCCGATTCAGTTAGTGATTAACTGCATCAAGGAAATGACATAAAAAAATAAAGATATTGGTTTCTAAAAATTGGAAAACTCAATAGGTTAGATGTGATATTGTGATAGTATTATCATTTAAAGATCGATTGAGTATACTTCATACATATGACATGCCAACAATTCCCCCACTCTTTTTCTTCTAGGTTAGGGCTATACGGATTCGAACTGTAGACACTCCAGGTCATACGTATCGGAATAAAAAAAAAGCTTTTCTGAACTGCTTAGTAAACTCAACAAACCGCTTTTACGGGATAGGACTCGCCTCTTTTACCAACAGTTCCCTAATCTAATTGGGAGGAACAAACATTTGCTGATGCACTAACTTCCCTTCCTGTAAAAAAAAAAGGAAGAAAAGGGGGCGGGGGGGTTCAGTATGCCCAACCTAACGCCCAACCTACTTATCCCAAAAATTCTTTTTAAAGAACTACATAAGGGAAGAAAGAGTAAATTAAGCAACCTCGAAGTATCTTGAGAAGGTCACTAACGTCGCGTTTACAAAGCTTCGCCTCTAAGGATACAGACAGGTCCACCTCGCGATGTCAAATCTTCCTTGCCGCTTGGAAGAAGTATGCGACAGCTCCTACATCCGAAAGTTCGTGAGACGAAGAAGAGATCTTGCCTGGGGGTCCTCGCGTCGTCCCACCACATCTAGCGTTGGATAAACTACTTATTCACCCTATCAATTTTTAGGGATTGACTATTTTCGGTCAACCCATCTGTCATGCTACTGCTCTTTCGTCTCCTTCATTTTGAGTGGGATATAATATTATCACGTAGAGTTTTGCAAGAGTCGCTAGATTTTGATAAACCTTCTGGTGAAAAAGCATCGGCGCACGTGTAAACGAGGCGCTCTACCGCTGAGCCATAGCCTTTGATCCATTTGATTATAGGTGAAAAAATTTCATCGGTATCAATTAATTGAAGCCAAGTTGACAAATGAGTTTGAAGAAAAAAAAACATATATATATATAGATATAGGATCGAATATGTATTAAACGACGGAACGTGGAGTTGTGTTTAGCTATTCTTTCGGATATAATAGAGATATCTATATGTGAGTCACGCACCTCGATAAGTTAAATGGGGCTATAAGAAGTAGTGTGAGATGGTATAAATAGAGATATAGTAGTTAGTGTGGGATAAATTAATGGCAGCCTACTTGACTCAGCGGTTAGAGTATCGCTTTCATACGGCGAGAGTCATTGGTTCGAATCCAATAGTAGGTAACACTTACTAGATACCGTCATGATTAAATTGGTATCTAATAAGTTTTACTGTATATGAGACACGTCATAGGTTTTTCGCGTAGTTTGGTGGTATTATCATAAGACTACCAAATCACTTAGTGTCTTTGGAATCGGAAAAAACGTGTTAGGCAGCATTTGAAGCTTCTAGTCTGGCCTTCGCTCTTTTAAAAGCTAAGTTGGCTTCTATTAATTTTTTCTTGCCTTCTGCCTTAACTGAGTCAGCTTGAGCCATCTGAAAAGTTCTTCGAGCTTCGTCGGGATCAATTTCGGTAGCTCTTTCTGCCTCGTTAACTAATATTGTTACCCGATTGTTATCTATCATGGCAAAGCCGCCCATCAGCGCCATTGCAGACCACTGCCCATCATGACGTATTTTCGAAACTCCCATATCCAAAGCTGTAAGAAGCGGCGCGTGGTTGGGTAGTATACCAACTTGACCACTATTGGTGGATGAAATGATTTCCCAAACCTCGGAATTCCAAACTATTCGGTTAGGGGCCATTACGCGAGGATTCGATACCATCCCTTTTATTGACCCTCCGCCTGTAAAGCCACAGCTTTTGCAGCTGCTTCATCGGTATTGCCAACTAAGTAAAAAGCTTGTTCAGGTAGATTGTCCAACTCTCCAGGAAGAATCATTTGAAATCCCTTAATGGTTTCTGATAAACTGACGTATTTACCCGGGGAACCGGTGAAAACTTCTGCTACGAAAAAGGGTTGCGATAAGAGACGTTCTATTTTTCGAGCCCTAGCTACCGTCAGGCGATCTTCTTCGGATAACTCGTCTAGTCCGAGAATAGCTATAATATCTTGAAGTTCCTTGTAACGTTGCAAAGTCTGCTTAACTCCCTGTGCGGTGTCATAATGCTCCTCACCCACAATCCAAGGCTGTAACATAGTCGAGGTCGAATCCAGCGGGTCTACAGCTGGATAAATACCCTTTGCTGCTAATCCCCTTGAAAGCACGGTAGTGGCGTCTAAGTGTGCAGATGTCGTGGCGGGAGCCGGGTCAGTCAAATCATCCGCAGGGACGTAAACAGCTTGAATGGAAGTTATTGATCCCTCCTTGGTGGAAGTAATTCTCTCTTGCAGTGATCCCATTTCTGTGCCAAGGGTCGGTTGATAACCCACGGCGGAAGGCATCCTACCTAATAATGCCGAGACCTCCGATCCCGCCTGGACGAAGCGAAAAATATTGTCAATAAATAAGAGTACATCTTGCTTGTTAACATCTCGAAAGTATTCCGCCATTGTTGGAGCAGTTGAGCCAACTCTCATACGAGCTCCCGGTGGTTCATTCATCTGACCATAAACCAGAGCCACTTTCGATTCCGAAATATTTTGTTCATTAATAACTCTTGATTCTTTCATTTCCATGTAAAGGTCATTACCTTCACGCGTACGTTCTCCCACCCCGCCAGATACGGATACACCTCCATGAGCTTTCGCAATATTGTTAATTGATTCCGTAATTAGAACCGTCTTTCCAACTCCAGCCCCACCAAATAACCCGATTTTTCCGCCTCTACGATACGGAGCCAAGAGATCCACAACTTTTATACCTGTTTCAAAAATCGATAATTTCGTATCCAACTGGGTAAATGCCGGGGCGGACCTGTGAATCGGAAATGTAGTACTACTTTGCACAGGACCCAAATTATCTACGGGTTCGCCCAGGACATTGGATATTCGTCCAAGAGTAGTTTCACCAACGGGAACACTAAGGGGGGCTCCCGTGTCAACGGCACCCATACCTCTCATCAAACCGTCTGTGGCACTCATAGCTACAGCTCTTACTTCATTATTACCTAATAATTGTTGGACTTCGCAAGTAACGTTAATCTCTTGACCTGCTGGATTTTGTCCCTTGACTATTAATGAGTTATAAATTTTGGGCATTTTCCCCGGCGAGGAAGCCACGTCCAACACTGGTCCAATGATTTGAGTGATATAGCCCACGTTTTTTTCCACCAATTCAGAAATTTCGAAAGAGAGAGAACCGGTTTTCATAACTATACTATTTCGGTGTATTATCTTTATCTGATTACTGAATCGATAGAAATATGTGGTATTTCACCGTGGAGTGGTCAATAGGAAAAAGGGAGTCAATTGCTCCTTTCTCACCCGCTCCCCTTTGTTTAAATTTGTTTCACAGATGTAGCTATAGATAAATAAAATGGGGGTATAAACCGCAGATGAAGCATATTTCTTCTTCGTTTTGTATACGATTGAGGGACTGATGAAATCTGTGCCCTATTCATTCGTTGAATATTCATTTTTGGGGTACGCGTTCTCTCCTTCTTCAAAACAGATTGACCACTAAACGCGAGGGATAGGCAATTATTTAGTATTTAGTTCGTATTCTATCGACCAGTCTAACCATGAAGAGATTCCCGAGTCAATGTGTTGGGATGAGGCAGGATGCTGCTTCTTAAGCAGTTTTTGCGAGAAAACAGGTTGATTAGTTGCACCCCGCGTGAGACGCGGTATAAAATAATAATGTTCTATGCTTGAAATGGAGTTTCGACAGGTATAAGTATCGTGCGCAGGTTGAACTATATCCACCTCGCGTTTTACATCGAAATACTCCACCCATGCCGAGCAGATCTCATCTTTGCAAGATTTACTAATTTAGTCGTAGGGAGGAACAAACCCATGTCACCACAAACGGAGACTAAAGCAGGTGTTGGATTCAAAGCTGGTGTCAGAGATTATCGATTGAGCTATTACACCCCCGAATACAAGACCAAAGATACCGATATCTTAGCAGCCTTCCGGATGACCCCACAACCCGGAGTACCAGCTGAGGAGGCCGGAGCTGCGGTAGCTGCGGAATCCTCAACGGGTACGTGGACCACTGTATGGACAGACGGGTTGACCAGCCTTGACCGTTACAAGGGTCGATGCTATGATATTGAACCTGTCGCTGGAGAAGAAAACCAGTATATCGCATATGTAGCTTATCCTTTGGATCTATTCGAAGAAGGTTCTGTCACCAACTTGTTCACCTCCATCGTAGGTAATGTTTTTGGATTTAAGGCTCTACGCGCTCTACGCTTGGAAGACATTCGAGTTCCTCCTGCTTATTCTAAAACTTTCATTGGACCACCGCACGGCATTCAGGTCGAAAGGGATAAACTGAACAAATATGGACGTCCCTTATTGGGATGTACAATCAAACCAAAATTAGGTCTGTCTGCTAAGAATTATGGTAGAGCCGTCTATGAATGCCTTCGTGGTGGACTTGATTTTACGAAGGATGATGAAAACGTAAATTCCCAGCCATTCATGCGTTGGAGAGATCGCTTCTTATTTGTAGCAGAAGCTCTTTTCAAATCCCAGGCTGAAACAGGCGAAATCAAGGGGCACTACTTAAATGCTACTGCAGGTACGTGTGAAGAAATGTTGAAGAGAGCTGTCTTTGCTAGGGAGTTGGGTGCACCAATAGTCATGCATGACTATCTGACCGGGGGGTTTACCGCGAATACCAGCTTAGCTTTTTACTGCAGAGACAACGGACTGCTTCTCCATATTCACCGTGCGATGCATGCTGTGATTGATAGGCAACGAAATCACGGTATGCATTTTCGTGTACTGGCCAAAGCATTACGCCTGTCCGGTGGGGATCATGTACACGCCGGAACTGTAGTAGGCAAATTAGAAGGAGAACGAGACGTCACCTTGGGTTTCGTTGATTTACTTCGCGACGATTACATCGAGAAAGACCGTAGCCGTGGTATATATTTCACGCAAGATTGGGTATCTATGCCAGGTGTACTCCCCGTAGCTTCGGGGGGTATCCACGTCTGGCACATGCCCGCCCTAACCGAAATCTTTGGGGATGACTCCGTCTTACAGTTCGGCGGAGGAACCTTGGGACATCCTTGGGGAAATGCACCCGGTGCGGTAGCCAACCGAGTCGCATTAGAAGCTTGCGTACAGGCTCGCAATGAGGGCCGTGATCTCGCTCGTGAAGGTAATGATATTATTCGTGAAGCTAGTAAGTGGAGTCCAGAATTGGCTGCCGCATGCGAAATATGGAAAGCAATCAAGTTTGAATTTGACACAATTGATGTGTTGTAGATAGATTTGAATTTCCGTAGCTATTTACTATTGGCATCTGTTCCACAGCAGCTACCAGATATACCGGGAGTATCGGGAAAGAGTTAACTTTCCCTATACTTCTAATATGCAATACATTTTGAGGTTGGTTAATCAATGATGGAAACTGAGAGGCACATAGTCTTGAAATGTGAATCCAAGGGTTCGAATCCCTACCAACCTGCATTCAAAAATTACGAGATACAAAAAACGGGTAGTCTAAAGTTAAACTCGACACTTTATTAGAAATAGAGGCACCTTTATCATGTTTAGTTTCGCAGCATATTGCTTTGTTTGCTTCGTTGGATAATAGGGATTGAATATCTACAATATGATTGATTTAATAGATAACTAGTCAATTGCCAATTATTTGTCGGGTCAATAAACTTGAATTTGGTCCTTATTTGCTGATACCTACTTAAGTTGCGGAAAAAATTTGTCACATCACAGAAAATCTATTTGAAATTTATCTCTTTTTCACGATCTAATCTAAAGGGAAGCAACAGATGAGGAGATTTTTACGTCCGTAATAAATTGGTTTGAAGATAGGCGCAAATTTGGTGGATTGATTGGAGCTTTCCCCGAGGAAGCTACGAGAGGCTCTATCTCAACTGAAAAAGAAAGAGAGAAGCGAATAAGTGTTAACACGAATAGAGGATTATGGGCTCGATGCGACAACTGCGGAAACATGCTTTATGTGAAATTTTTGAAACAGAATAGAAGTGTTCGTGAAGAACGCGGTTATCATCTTTCAATGAATAGTATGGAAAGGATCGAACTTCTGATTGATCGCAACACATGGATTCCCATGGATGAAGACATGACTGCAAAAGATGTTTTAGATTTCTCCGACGAGGATTCTCACCAGAATCGTATAGCTGTTTCTCAGGAAAAAACGGGTTTAACCGACGCTGTTCAAACAGGTATAGGGTATCTAAGTGGAGAACTTATTGCACTTGGTGTTATGGACTTCCACTTCATGGGGGGAAGTATGGGTTCCGTTGTAGGTGAAAAGATTACTCGCTTAATCGAATATGCCACAGACAAATCTTCGCCGTTGGTCTTAATCTGTGCTTCTGGGGGAGCGCGTACGCAGGAAGGAACGCTAAGCTTGATGCAAATGGCTAAAATCTCCTCCGTCTTGCAAATTCACCAAATTCAAAAAAAGTTACTTCATATATCGATTCTTACCTATCCAACTACGGGGGGTGTCACTGCCAGCTTCGGCATGTTGGGAGATATAATTATTGCCGAGTCCAAAGCGTATATAGCATTCGCCGGTAAAAGGGTAATTGAATAAACATTGCGTCAAAAGATACCTGATGGCTTTCAAGCAGCTGAGTCTTTATTCGATAATGGGCTACTCGATTTGATCGTTCCACGTAATCTCCCGAAGGGTGTTTTGGGCGAAATATCCGAGCTTTATTCATCAGCTCCTTGTAAAAAAAATTGAATTCGTTCCGGATTTTATTTCTTGTATTTCTAAATAAACCACGTCTTATCCTCTTCCAATAAATGTTTTGATCAGTGGAAAAGAATCTTTGCTTCTTCTTCCTCATGCAACGAAAAATTTGTTGGATCTCTTGGTGTCGATGTACTCGCCTCCTCTCCGATAAACCCCATAAAATGAAAAATCCAAATCAGATTATTTCGCTGGGAGCCTGGAAACCCCTTTCCTTTACAGAACAAAAGCAATATCATTAGATATTAGAAAGAAGAGTGAAACAGAGATATATTGTTGTATAAATAAATTTCTTCTTTTCTTTATTGTAGTTGAGGTAATTTTATCATGGCAGCATCTTATCTACCCTCTATTTTTGTACCCCTAGTCGGTTTGGTGTTTCCAGCAGTTACAACGGCTATTTCATTTCTATACATAGAGCGGGATGAAATCCTATAACTTCTTCCTTTTTTTGCTTCTTGGAGATGTAGCAAACCGCTCGGTGACTTTTTGACACCAATTGAATTCAAAATTTAGTCTCAGCTAATGTTTAATCAAAAGGAATTCCCTCTTTCTCGGTAGTTCTCCTTGTCCCGAGAAAATCAGGGAAGAATGCTGCTCCAATCAATCTATGTCTCATTCTTATTTCATAGAGGAATGAGATATAGATTGATTATTTGTTCCTAGAATGAGATACATGTAGATAACTACCCCATTCTATATGATATGCTTGAACCCTAGTTTGGTACTTCGTTACTAGTATTAAATGCGAATGGATCAGAAACAAGCGGAATTAATGGATTGGTAAAAAAATAGGGGAGGGGGCAAAATTGATGACAAAACGGCTAATCCTTTTATTATGCAATCTGTGAGGAAATAGTAATGAATTGTCGCTCCAAATGGATTCAAGTAGATTTTGTAAAAGGCTCCCGTACATTTGCAAATTCATGTTGGGCCTGTATCCTTGTTTGTGGCGCAACAGGTTTTCTACTGGTGGGGTTTTCTAGCTGCGTCGGGGAAGATCTGATCCCCGTCCTTTCATCCGAACATATCGTTTTTATCCCGCAGGGTGTTGTAATGTGTTTCTACGGGATTGCAGGCCTCTTTCTCGGGCTGTATCTGTGGTGTACCGCGTTTCGGGACGTGGGGGGCGGATACAACTTGTTTGACAAGCGAGAAGGATTTTCTTCAATCTTTCGGTGGGGCTTTCCCGGAAAGAATCGTCGCATCCACATTCGACTTGTACTGAAAGATGTGGAAGCTGTTGGATTGGAAAGTAGGGAAGGCTTTTATCCACGTCGGATTCTCTACTTGAAAGTAAGGGGTCGGCGAAATATCCCACTAACTAGGATCGGTGAAGGTTCAACCTTAGGAGATATGGAAGAAAAAGCCGCCGAACCCGCTCGTTTTCCGCGTGTATCGATTGAAGGTTTTTAAAAGTTACCAAATTTCACAAATGGATGATTTGCAGAAAAAAGCAAGACTACTCGAACTACGAAGATAAAAACTTTTAAGGGGAAGAATTCAAAAAATGGATATCCTAATTACAATAATTTATCTGATTAGTCTCGTACTTTGCTTATTTCCTCCGAATGATTGATAGATAGTTACAGTTAATATATGCGACTACATTACTGGAAGCAAAAAATTCTTCGACGGCTTTTTAGTACTCCACATCGTTCCCCGGATAGAGCTTATGAGGCTAGTAAGCAACTACAGCCCTTAATAAACGACTCCTCGCTTTTCATGCGAATAGAATCATCCCCTTCAACATCGGAGGGGTTGTCGCGGGCCACGACAGCGCCCACAAACACGGTATCAAAGAAATCTAGATATCTAATATATTGCAGTCTCTTAGAGCACAGATTTAGCATATCTATTTTGGGAATGCAAAAAGATCTGAGATTTAGTTTTGGGACAAAGCTACTTGGATTGTTTCCAATTGGATGCCGTTGCGCAAACAATTTTCCGGCAAAAAGTTATTTGAATATGTTTTTGCCGAACCTTCCAAATACTTCATTTTTCCAAGATATATCTTTAAAATCTCGACGAAATTGTTACACGAATGACGAAACGGTTAATAAACGGGGAAAAGTAGTTAGTTTCTCACAAGATAAACGGGGAAATGACTTTTCTCTTTCAAAACGATGTGTCTTTTACAAGTTGAATAATGTAGAAAAAATAAATAGGAAATTAGCTTGGATTGAGGCGACTTCAAATGAGTTTGATGCTAAGAGAGCACGTTGTTCCATAAACTTTTTCCCATTTCAAACTACCGAAAAAGTGACTGAAAAATCATTTAATTACGAATCAGCAAATTTTACGTCGGCTTATGAGTCAATTAGTTTAGTGCCTCGATCTCTGACTCGCACTTTATCTAGGTTCGGGGCGGAATTGACAAGTCAATCAAGTTTGTTAGTACATAATGACTTCGACTCAGCTAAGAACCAAGCATTAGTTTCCCTTCAATCTGTTGGGTGTTTTCTGCTTCTCCCCCTCATCATTCCAATCAGTTTCAGAAATTGGTTTTTAGAGTCTTGGGTTAGGGGTTGGTGGAACATTACTCAGACCCATATATTTATCAACCCCTTCCAAGAGGAAAAAGCCCTAAAGCAGCTCCGAGAAGTAGAAGCATTGCTCTGGTTAGACGACGCGACTGAACATCTGGCAGATACGCAGTTGCAAAATTATGATGCAAATGCATATGACGAGACTACCCAATTAGCAATAATGTATAACGAACTGAATATTCAGCTACTGCTGCAGCTAGTAACCGATTTAATTAGTATTACCATCCCAGCTTTATTGTTTATAATGGGTCGAAAGAGACTTGTAGTTTCAAATTCCCGGATTCAGGAGTCATTTTATAGTTTGAATGACACGATGAAAGCGTTTTCCATTCTTTCACTAACTGATTTATGTATAGGGTTCCACTCACCCCATGGTTGGGAAATAGTCATAGGCTCCCTCTTCGAACATTTTGGGTTAATTCCTGGCAAATATGTAATTTCTTGCCTTGTCTCAACCTTTCCAGTTATTTTAGATACAGTATCCAAATATTGGATTTTTCGTCACTTAAATCGCACATCTCCCTCAATTGTAGCAACTTATCATACAATGAGTGGGTGACGGCCACTTCACCAAATTTGCATCTAGCAGGCTAGACTAGTTCACCCATTTGGATTATTTGTACCCCCCCCCCTCGTTCATTATCTGCTAATAATGATCGATAGATCATAAAGGGGGAAAGAGTTGGAACAAGGGAAATTTATTTGTTACCAAACGGCGTTAACGCGTGACCCGTTTGTACAAAGACTTGAGACTAATCATCAACCTATGCAAAGAAGAATTACGAATAACTGGATGAAAAAGTGTTGGATTCTGTCACTTATAGTATCGATCGGTTTCGGTGAATTAAACTGTTCATCTGTATCAAATGCATATCCGATTCTTGCGCAACAGAATTATGAGAATCCCCGAGAAGCTACGGGGCGTATTGTGTGCGCCAATTGCCACCTAGCCAAGAAATCTGTGGATATTGAGGCCCCGCAATCTGTTCTTCCCGATACTGTATTTGAAGCAGTTGTTAAGATTCCCTATGATACGTAGATAAAATAAGTACTTGCAAATGGGAAAAAAGGCGGATTGAATGTTGGCGCTGTCCTCATTCTACCGGAGGGATTCAAATTGGCCCCCTCTAATCGCATTCCAGCCGAAATAAGAGAGAAGCTGGGGAAATTATCGTTTCAGAGTTACCGTCCCGGCAGAGATAATATAATCGTGGTAGGACCAGTACCGGGTAAATTATACAGCGAAATCGTATTTCCAATTATCTCACCGGACCCTAGTACTGACAAAGAGGCTCATTTCCTGAAATACCCCATCTATGTCGGGGGGAATAGAGGGAGGGGACAAATATACCCAGATGGAAGCAAAAGCAACAATACGGTCTATGCCGCTTCAGTAACGGGAAAAATAGAGAGGGTTGTTCGTAAAGAAGGAAGGGGTGGATACGAAATAACTATCGAAGAGTCATCCGAGGGTCGTGAAGCAACCGATACTATCCCCCCCGGCCTCGAGCTCATCGTTTCAGAAGGTGAGTTTGTTAAGGCTGATCAGCCGTTGACGAATAACCCCAATGTTGGCGGATTCGGTCAGGGAGAAGTCGAAATCGTACTCCAAGACCCGTCGCGGATTCAGGGTCTTATAGCTTTTTTTGCATCGGTTGTCTTGGCACAAATTTTCCTCGTGCTCAAGAAAAAACAGTTTGAAAAAGTGCAGTTGGCAGAAATGAATTTCTGATTGCCTACCCCTTTCATTCCTTGCTATCTCCCTGTGTCTAAATAACCCGACTGATAACTACGTGTGGGAAAAGAAATCTTCATCTGTCTCTCCTTATTTGTTGGTTAATGATTTGATCGCCGCATGGAGACTGTTGATCATGTTGACTTCGGCTTTGTCGATGGTGTCGGGGACGTCGACACCATCGACATTATCCACACGTATTCTCTGGCGCAATTGGCTGACTTCTTTACCGACCAGTTCCCTAGTTGGACTCTATCAAGTCTGAACTGAGGCACGAAAGAAGCAACGTCGGGTAGGTAGGTAGATCACACATATGGGTAGGACTAGTTGCAGTTGCGAAGATTGCTGCCGGATAGAAGTAAATAAAAAAAAAACTTCACTTGTTAGTTTGTTAAAATAGAAATTGTGTCCGAAAATCTATCGATTGATCCGATTATACCAAAGTAGTTCTCCCTCCCGAACTGGGACCCCTCTTCTAATTCTAAACTGCGACATTAAGTTTTTTTTATTTAAATAAAGTTAATGATTTTTAAAAGTAAGTAAATAATAAAAACTATTTATTCTAGTCATTACATTTTAACATTTAGCTTCGATCGATTCTTTAGACGGAAAAGAATCGATCGACCCATCTACTCGAAAGAAGCGTCGCAGAGCTATAGGATCGATGAAACCGAGCATTACTACGTCCGGTCGACGAATCAAATACAGTTTTACATAAAACTATTTCGTCTTCATTTAACTAAATAAAGATATACTGAATTTGAATTGAACCGCTTTTTCTTCTCCTTCTTTAGGTAGAAAGAGAAGAAAAGAAGGAGACTCCGCTTTTAAAATTCGGCGAAATTTTATCGATTAAATGGCAATTATTATCGAGGAGACGACCCCAACCCCGAGTAAGCCCCGTAAGAGGATATGCCTAGCGAACCTATCACAAGTGTACCGGCTACAGTACCTACCAACCACAAGGGAATCCTTCCAGTGGTATTTGTCATCTGCGCCACCTCCCTACCCCCTACTTTTTTGGCGTCATCATCCAGCCTCGACTCGAGACATGAACAGTCACAAATAATTAGGATCTCGATCTTTTTTAGACAATTCTTTTTAGTCTCTAATTAAAAAAGTAATTAGAAAATGGAACGGCAAGTACGAAAATCGGTAATAATCCCCGATAAAGGCTTGTACGATTCAATTCTACACTCTGTTTATTTGGATTCGGTTGTGTCGTAGATTCAGAGCTCACTAAAAACTATCTTTGAATGAATTGCATGGCTGATATGGATCCCAAAAAGAAAACTGTAGGTACAGCTAAGCCGTGAACGGCTAACCACCTAACAGTGAAAATCGGATAAGTTTTATCTAAAGCCATTAGTTTCTCCTAAAAGAATTTGGTGAATGCGTCGACTTGTTCCAGCGAATCAAAACGGCCAGTTACCAAGGGAACTTCTTGTCGATTCCCTGGAAAATATTCGTTTGGTCGGGGGCTTCCGAAAACATCGTAAGCTAAACCTGTACTGACAGATGGCCAGCCTGCAATAAACGGGGAGGGTATAGTAATGCTGTGGATGACCCAGTATCAAATACTAGTAATGATGTCGGCAAAGGGGCGTTCTCCTGTGTTCCCAGACATGTTCAGCTCCGTATCTATCTATATCTATCTCATAATACTGGAGAGGCTTGTTTCCCGAAGAAGAAGGGAGGTGAAAGATGCAAGATCCACCAGCAAACCTTTTCAAACGGGAACTGACTCAAATTATAATGTCACTACTATACCCAGGGTATATCCAAAATATACTGGTTCAGTATAGCTAGTCGGCCTTTGATGCGGCAAGGTTACTCGCTCCTCAAAGTAAAGTGTTTGACACTTACGAAATTTCTGGCGAGTGGTTACCTACACTTAGGCCAAACCGACTAGAAAGCCTCGGCCGACTTCAGGCCCGTGCGGCGGTTTGCGGGCGCGGGGGACTCTCCCACTGCTCCGTTTCCCAGCCCGCCCTCCTCTCTCGGCATGTCCGGGCAATTACCAAATTTGACTACGCCTACTAGTAGGTCGAAAAGGTAGTCGTTACGGTAAAAATGGGGACAGTCCCCGAAAAAGGGTAAGACTTCTTCAGCAACTACTAACCGATTAATTAACAACCGAGAGGTACTTTCTGGTTGCCTACCTCACATATTACGGTAGTGAGACGTAATTGTACCAAATAAACTGAATCAGTAGGTTTAGATCACTCCAAGAAATTAAATGGGACTAATCAACCCCGACTTAGCAAATTTAAGTAAACAACTTTGATTCAGCAGGTTCGGGTGATAAACTACTCAGAGGAATCGTATACTAATCCATCTGTTAGATAATTTGGTATTCAAATTTATGCTCACCCTATTAAGCTACTTCGCCTTTTTGACGTCTGTATCAACTCTGACCCTAGTTTTATTTGTTGGATTGAACAAGATTCAGATTCCGTGACTTGCTATTACAATATAGAATCTAGATATAGGGAAAGGAGAGGGGGGCAATAACAAGAAAAGGGGCCCCGTCGGCGCCTAATAATTCATTGCACTTACCAATTACCTTTTGGTTGACGCGAAATTCGACTTCGGTAAGTTTGGTAGGTATTTACATCAAAGAAATATAAACTAGAATGGTTGAAGCATCACTATCGGGAATTGTGCCGGGTTCGATTCCGATAACCCTAGCTGGATTATTTGTAACGGCATACTCGCAATATCGACGCGGTGATCAACTAGATATTCGGTAAATATCTGACAATTGCCGCATCTGAAACATCAGAAGGAGACGTTGATTTATAAGAAAGGTTTGGAAATATTTATCTAAAAATATTTTTTTCTTTTTCATTTCCCATTATTTCATCATTTCCAACATTTCCCCAAAAATATTTGTCTATATGAAAAACATACAGTAGAGGCTGCTTCAGCGGCAACAATTCTGCTAGCCTCACTTTTTTTAAGTATTTTTTATTCGACACTTATTAGTTGCATTAAGTAATCTCCGGGTAGGTGGTAGTAGGCACGCCCTGTAGGATTCGAACCTACGACATCGGGTTTTGGAGACCCGCATTCTACCGGGCTGAACTAAGGGCGTCCTTTATTTCCCGGGGTCATTTTTTTACCCGAAAAATATATATGGTGCAGCTTTCCTCTTGACTCTGGGGGGGGGTAGAAGTTGGATACTCCTTCCTCTTAATAAGACGAGATTTTGGTGACGCGGGAAGTCCTATCCTCAAAGCTGGGTGTACGGATCGAAAATAGGGATGACGGGATTTGAACCTGCGACATTTTGTACCCAAAACAAACACGCTACCGAGCTGCGCTACATCCCTATTAATATCGATTCTTAACAGGTATCATCGATCCGACACTACTTTACCTATTATAGCAGGTAGCTATATACACCGGCTACCAGTAAGAGAAAAATTTATCTCTCGATAGATATTGATAGAAAGTTGTCTCTTATCACTCCGTTTAATTCTTACTCCTCTTTCTCCTTACTTATTTCTCATTAATGTCCTAGGCACCGCCAAATTGGAGCACTCCAAAGTTATCAGTTTTTCTTTCAGAAAAACTGATTCATAGGTTGTAAATTTTTGGTTTTTTTTTTTGAAGTAAGATAAAAAAGTAAAAAGGAAATAAAGACTAAGAGGTGGGGAAATCTAAAAAAAAAAAGGAGGATTTTTAATGCAACATGTGAAGATATACCTTTCCACGGCTCCTGTCGTAGCTGCAATATGGTTTGGCCTGTTAGCCGGTTCGTTAATAGAAGTTAATCGCTTTTTCCCAGACGCTTTATTATTTCCGTTTCTCTGATCCAAACAACTAACTACGGAGGGGTGAGACGAAGCAAAAAAATTGGATAGATTTATGTCTCGCAAGGCGAATAGCACATAACCAAGTCATTGATGGGAAGGTGGTGGTGGTAACTAAATTTTAAAATTTATTGTTGAAACTTTGCAAGTAGTCCGATCAAACACATTTGGATCTACTTGTGACCCTCCTCCTAAAAAAAAACTTATCTCATTATGACGTGATCAATTTTATGACCAAAAGTAAAGATGCGAGGGTAACCACTGGTTTGGCATGTACAATCTGTACTTACAGAGGGGCTGGCGAAAAATCCACGGGTATTTCTCGATACACTACACGTAAGAATCGCCGTAACACACCTACTCGGTTGGAATCAAAAAAGTTTTGCGTTTGTTGCCATAAACACACTTACCATAAAGAATTGAAGAAATAATTGATAATTTTAATTAATTGGTAAGTAATCAATTTTAATTTGTATTGATAGTCACAAAAAAATATCACGAATAAAATTAAACGATCTCTCCGTAGACGTTCCCCATCTATTCGCTCCGATGAAACTGTTGATTACAAAAATACCAGCCTACTTCGTCGATTCGTCAGTGAGCAGGGAAGAATCCTATCGAGACGGATGAATAGATTAACATCCAAGCAACAGCGTTCGGTAGCTCTCGCTATAAAGAGAGCCCGTATTTTGGCCTTGCTACCCTTTTCAAATAATGAAAATTAGCTAATTTCGTGAAATTGCCTTTTGGGAGATTTTTCAATTTGGCAACTTAAAATATCCCGCGAAAAAATGCTATCGAATGTTTTTAAGTCGAAGCAAACTGATGTCTAGAAAGATAGTCTGCCCTTCCGTATGTTTCTTCTTCTTTATTTCTCCTTGCAATAGATCCGCAGATTAACCCGTCCCCTATTTTGGCCTCTCCGTTTAATCCGGAGAGGCTTACCGCCACATGTCAACCTTTATCGCTACTAATTTTTCGTATGGGTCTGGAGGAACAGTAAGCATCTGGAGTAGCTACTTGCGCGAGTATCTTGCGATTTGAAAAAACTTGATTCCCAGATAAATTGTGAATCATCGAACTGTAGGTAATTCCATTTTTTCGCGCTGCTGCATTAATCCGAGCGATCCACAAACGACGAAATTTTCTTTTTCGGCTGTTTCTATCTACGTAAGCACAAGCTAATGCCCTTTTCTCCTGCTGGTTCGCTGTTCTAAATAATCTCGAATGAGCTCCCCGAAACCCGGATGCAAAATCGAGAATGTCCTTGCGACATCTACGAGCTATAGATCCCCGTTTTACTCTGGTCGTTGTAAGTATAGCCTTATCGAAAATCATATTTTCGTCTGAGAAATCCATTTATTATTTCTATTCTTGGGCCCAACTATTCCCTCAAAAATTTTTTCTCTTCAAAATCTCTCTTTTAGATATATCAATATGAAAATATCAATTTAGGGAAATACCTTGGCTGTGTTGTACTGAAACGTATCGCTCTGAAGAGATGAAGATCCCAAAGATATACTTAGCATTTAATTGCACTATGTCCGGTCACATACCCCACCCTTCAACTCGAGGTCGTGGGTAGTTGCTTTATAATTTTCGGCAAATTTGCCGGTTGTGACGAATTCCCGTCCTTTTTATCTGATGTAATAAATGGAGATTCCGGCGGCTTTTGCTACTCCGACTTTCCCTCCCGCAAATACTCCTGCACGGGGTGGATACCCTGCCTGCATACGCTTATCTGCCGGTAAGCATTACATTGTGCTGGAGATACCTTGGATTCCGATGTTTCCGTGGTCAATTTATTACGGCAGCCGGGTCCCCCCTATATACCGGAGCCTAGGATTTTCCGAAGATAAGGAAAGCAAAATTGCTGTTGGCGGGTCGCATGATCCCCAATAATTAACTCATCCCATTAAGCTGGGCTTTCTCACTTCCATTTCTTAACTTGTCTTAGAGGGAAGCATATGTATAGTAACGGTATTTTACGCTGGAGATTAGCGGAATAGCTGACCCGTATTTATTGCCATTGCAAGGGAATTGGCGAAGAAGGTGTAAAAGTTGATATCATTCGCTTGGCTTCGCTTAATAACTTAACTTTATTATCATCGATTGGTTCTTGTCATCTCAAACCAAAACGATCGGATTTGCACCGACTTAAACCACGAATTCCCATTTCTCATCGAAACAGATGGATTATGGATTTACCTCTATCTCATTTCATTCAGGGGATTATCTCACAAAATCAACCCTTTGTTTTTTGAGGTTTCCGATCCGAACAGGTCACACATACACCCTGGTACACACTCCTCTCCGTTGGGGGCATCCCCGAAGAGCGGGGGATTTTGTCCCACTCCTCAACCGTTGCCTTGCTTTTCTAATAAGTTGTTGATTTGTTGGCACGTTCAAAGACGCAGAGATTTTATTCGGTTTGAAAAATTATCAACCATTTGGGAAAACTTGCTACATTTTGGTATCTAGCAATCAGTCTTTGCAGTATTCTTTTGTTTAAAGTACGAAAATAAACTTCGAAAATTTGTTTTTTTTTTCTTTATCAATGGATGGGTTAGTAGCTGGCTGAACGAATAAGCGTGAAACTACAGGAAAAAAGTTTTCGAGTGAGATAAATTAAATCTTTCTCCGCACGTAAGCCTCAGTTACTTTCTACTCGTCGAATTTCTAAGCCGACGCGTTTTCTAACGCTACGAGGTCCGCGACGCCGTAATCCTGGGCTTCTTCCGCTGACAGAAAAACGTCTCTCTCCATGTCTTCAGAAATAACCCATAAAGGTTTACCAGTTCTTTGGGCGTAGACTTTGGTTATGCAATCGCGGAGTTTCAATGCTTCTTCTGCTTCCACAACACATTCCCCTGCTTGTCCGTCATAATACGAACTAGCTGGTTGATGAATCATTACCCTAATTATATGACTCTGATTAAGTTCAACCGTACAAGCAAGAAGCAAATTCTTTTGCATACGGCTATACTTCTGGCGGAGCAGCAGAATCTGTTCGAAGTAGAACAGCAGAGTCTGTTCAAATTGGTAGTTAAACATTAACTCCCTGTCTCAATTTACTTCATCATAAAGCCTCTTCTCTTTACAATACTATGAAAAGAGTATTGAGGGATCATACCACCCTTTCTTTCAGACGTATTATGATGGTTCTGTCACTGTGACGCGTCAGCAATCCCAGAGTTTGCTATATATACTCTCGATGGACAACGAAATTGGCATCGCTCAATTCTTTAAAAACTTGATGTTTCGTTTTTGTAAATAAAAAAAAAATTGAAGTTTCTAAATTTATGTAGATTCGACATTTCATGCAATTTATGACGCTAGGATATATCGATTCCGATCCATAATGAATCTACTACAAGTCAAAAAATTTATTTTGATTCACTTTACCTCCTCGGCATTTCATTTTTTCATAGTTGGGTGTTTCTAGGAGAAATTGCCAAGTAGTAATTGCCATGCTATTGTTACCCCAGCTAGGCGAAGGCAAAGTTCTAATCCGCACAAATCATTGGCGCGAAGCGTGAGGCAGTGCTATACGTCTGGTAATTTCTCCCCCAGCCAAAATGAAAGATCCCATTGAAGCAGCTAGTCCCATGCAAATAGTATGTACATCTGGTACGACAAATTGCGTTGCATCATAAGCAGATGTTCCAGCTAATACCGCCCCACCAGGTGAATTTACATACAAGTACATATCTTTCGCTTGATCTTCTCCATTTAGATACATCATGATACCAATAAGTTGATTGGCAATTTCGTCATCGACCTGTTGACCTAGAAAAGGAAGTCTCTCCCGATAAAGCCGGTTGATTGGGATAGGTTTCTGCGACGCGCGTTCTGCCGCCCCCCCCCCTTAGAACCGTATAGGTATCGTTAAATACATACGGCTCTGACAGCTTTCACGTAAAATGGATGTAATAAAAAACTCTTTTTTCTTTCCGATGTTTTTGCTCCTACCCACATAAGCACTCCTGGTTCAAGTTTGTTTGGCCCAGCTTTCGCACATTCTGAACCACTTTGTAACTGTTGATCGGTGAATTCAGCTCAGCGTATTAACTTTTTCCCCTTGCACCAGTGCATTTTCGTTCGTGACTAAGTCCGTTTGATGTAAAGAGTCTTTAGGTTCATCTTCTACCCCGGAGGTTGTGGGGTTCCGACCGCCATTTGCACATATGGAACAAATAGTTTTACTTCCCCTAAATTTATTCCCACATTTCATATAACATATTCACAAGGAAATCTATTTAAATCTTTTTTTTTCTTTTCTGGTTTTCGTTTCATAGTCTTTTCGGCTACGACTGATATCTAGGATTGAGTAACCGGAGCCTAAGCCATTTGTTTATTCTAACTAACCATGGATTCTAACGACTACCAAACCTGTTGACAGATTTTTATCATGCATTTGATTACTGATAGACTAGTCAGTTCCAAGCGAGATAGAAACAAATCAATCGGGTGAGAGATTATGGAGACGGGTTCCGCACGGCTCGACGCACCTGACAAGTCGCACTATACGTCAACCCGAGCCGCATCCTCTTCCCCGGGGAGACGAAAGGGTACCTTTGGAACACCAATTGGCATGTAAAAACGACCAAGGGAAATTGTAACTACCTCCAAATTGGGGACATAGAAGCCAAACCGAAAAGGAGCTTACGTCGCATTATAACACGCTTAGCGGAGGCAACGTGGGTGGAGGAAATTTTATTTCTTTGCAGATATTAACAGACTCTGATGGGACCAATCTCTACATTGTTATGTAAAGTACGTAAATGCTAAAATATCCATGCCTGCATTTGTTCCTGGGAGAAAATGTTCCCGAAAGAAAAGCTACCGGCTTATCTCATATTACTACGCATTTTGCGCAAACAAGCAGGTAAAACAAGAGACGATAACTGCTTCCAGCCACAAACCAAATTATTGATTTGTATATTCCACACAACAACTTCTACCTCGTCTATTTAGAACTTATAATGCAAGCCTATATTGCAAGAAAGTTACGTAGTGGTCACTCATCTCCAATATCCAAGAAAGGGGTTTCTCACGGGTTTGCCTTGGTATCGTGTCCATACCGTCGTATTAAATGATCCCGGTCGTCTGATTTCTGTGCATCTGATGCATACTGCTTTGGTCTCTGGCTGGGCGGGTTCAATGGCTTCATATGAATTAGCTGTTTTTGACCCATCGGATCCCGTTCTTGATCCCATGTGGAGACAGGGTATGTTCGTCATTCCATTTATGACTCGTATTGGAATAACGAAGTCGTGGGGAGGCTGGAGCATCACCGGGGATACCGCAACCGATGCGGGTATCTGGAGTTACGAAGGAGTAGCCGCGGCCCATATCATACTATCTGGTTTGTTGTTTCTAGCTGCTATCTGGCACTGGGTGTATTGGGACCTGGATCTATTTCGCGACGATCGTACGGGAAAACCATCCCTGGATTTACCAAAAATATTTGGAATCCACCTATTTCTTTCAGGAGTACTTTGTTTCGCATTTGGAGCATTTCACGTAACAGGTTTGTTTGGTCCCGGCATTTGGATATCAGATCCTTACGGATTAACCGGAAAAGTGGAACCCGTAGATCCAGCTTGGGGGGCCGAGGGTTTCGACCCATTTGCACCGGGCGGAATAGCCTCGCACCACATAGCAGCGGGAGTTTTAGGTATACTAGCAGGTCTGTTTCACCTCAGTGTTCGTCCTCCCCAACGGTTATATAAAGCTCTACGTATGGGAAATGTCGAAACCGTGTCATCTAGCAGTATTGCTGCTGTATTTTTCGCTGCTTTTGTAGTTTCCGGAACCATGTGGTATGGCTCTGCCGCCACTCCGATTGAATTATTTGGCCCTACCCGTTACCAGTGGGATCAGGGATATTTTCAACAAGAAATAGAGAAACGAATACGATCAGGTGAAACCGAAAATCTAAGTTTATCCCAAGCTTGGTCAAAGATTCCAGAAAAATTAGCTTTCTACGACTATATTGGTAACAATCCCGCCAAAGGCGGATTGTTCAGAGCAGGTGCGATGGACAACGGAGATGGGATAGCTGTTGGTTGGTTAGGACATGCCGTCTTCAAAGATAGGGAGGGTCATGAACTTTTTGTACGCCGTATGCCAACTTTTTTCGAAACATTTCCCGTAGTCTTGGTAGATGGCGAGGGCGTTGTGAGAGCTGATGTACCATTTCGACGAGCAGAATCGAAATATAGCGTCGAGCAAGTCGGTGTAACCGTAGAATTCTTTGGTGGTGAACTAAACGGTGCTAGTTTCAGCGATCCCGCCACAGTGAAAAAATACGCCAGACGCGCCCAATTAGGTGAAATCTTCGAATTTGATCGTGCCACTCTAAAATCAGACGGTGTTTTTAGAAGTAGTCCACGGGGTTGGTTCACTTTCGGCCACGCCACTTTTGCCCTCATTTTCTTCTTCGGTCACATTTGGCATGGTGCCAGAACCTTGTTCAGAGATGTTTTTGCTGGTATCGACCCCGATTTAGATGCCCAAGTTGAATTCGGGGCATTTCAAAAGTTGGGGGATCCAAGTACTAAAAGACAAGCTGTTCAAAAGATTTCTCCTTTATTATTTATCCTATTGAAACAACATCTCCGTCAAGTTAGTTACAAAAACTGACTGAATTACGAAATAAATATTTGTTTTGTCAAAACTTAAAAAATTAATTGAATTGAATGGTTTTGAATACATTGAAGTCAAGCGGGAAAAACATTAAATTTTGAGGAACTAAAAGTTTCCTCCAGCTCAATTAGTATGAGAGATATTTCTAAAATACACTATTACGGCCGAATCCATGGAAGCACTGGTTTACACATTTTTGTTGGTAGCAACTTTGGGTATAATATTTTTTGCCATTTTCTTCCGGGAGCCCCCCAAAGTACCTAGCAAAGGTAAATGAAAAGCTTCCTTCGATTTCATTTTCTTTTACCCAAAAAATAAATTTTGTTGAGGGAAATTAAGCTGATTAGAGACCTTCCTTTTTCATTTTTGCGAAGGAAGGTCTACCAGTCCAACTAATCTTCATGCTCTTCAAAAGGATCTCTGAGATTTTCGGCAGGTTGACCGGAAGCGGTATACAAAGCGTAACCGGTGAGGCTAACGAGTGAACGGGATATAGAGATAGCGACCGAAGTTGCGGTTTCCATTGCCATGTAACCCAGAAAAAAAGTAGTTTCCGTTTTACTTGCTATAATAGTATACAAAGTCAACAAATTTCAATCAATTGAGCAGGCTCTACGGCTACAAAAGTTATTGGTGACACCCCGAAAGGTAAACCCAGAATCAGTTTCTTGGGAATGGTTTTGAAGCCGCTTAATTCAGAATACGGAAAGGTTGCTCCTGGCTGGGGAACTACTCCCCTAATGGGGCTTTTCATGGCTTTATTCGCAATATTCCTAGTTACTATTTTGGAAATTTATAACTCATCCGTTTTATTGGAGGGTATTCCAATTAGCTGGTAGAACAGCCCCGAACCCCACTAATGCAATAGCAACGGCTGGGGGTTCACAGATGGACCCCTCAACAGAAATCAGAAAGGGAGTTAAATCGCGCAAACTTTTCTTCAAATGTTTTTACAAGGCAATACTATGGGTGTGTGATTCGCCACAACTAATCTGGTTCAGCAAATAACAAATCTTTTATCTAAACAGATTCTATCTTAATAGATTATTGGCATCTCGCCAGGCAGTAGTCGAGTTATTGTCACCCGAAACGCGAGAAATTAATATTTAGCTATAAATCTCAAACTATGATTAATTTTCGTCAATTTACCACTTAAATTTCGTGACAAAGTTGTTATCTGATCTTGCGAACTCGGCGCTATATCAAAGAACTACCGCACCGACGAGGTACATTTCAGCTGCGATTGTTTGCCAAAAAACGCGGGTATAGAAAAAGGAGCCATGCCGGGTTCGGGTTGATGGAGGGGCTATCGCCCGTTAGGTCCTCCTACCTATAAAAAATTTCTCGAAGTATAGTGGAAATCTAAGGTTTTGTGGATGCCAAAAAAAATCAGATCAGAACGAGGTAACCTCTATTCAGTTATCTACCCCCCCCCCACCTAAAAAAAAGGTGGGGGGGGGGGTAGATACGTCGATAAGATTAAGAGATCTCCCAAGACGCTAGTACCGCTTGTTTTCAATTGAGAAGTAAAAGCTAACATGAGATCGAAGTGAGATGTATTTCCAACTTTTCCGGGGCTGGGCTGCTTCTCCCTCCATCAATGAATAAAAGATGTTGAGGGTCTGCCGTCGTTTCTTAATCCTTCCCTTGAGTAACTACTAATGGAATGGGCAACGCTCAAACATCTCTGCTTAAGCTGTGTGAGAAAAAAGTCTCATGTACAGTTTATGAAGAGGGAGTTAAAAAGGCTTACCTATCTCGCTAAGATATATGATTGGTTCGAGGAGCGACTAGAAATTCAGGCAATTGCTGACGATATTACTAGTAAATACGTCCCTCCACATGTGAACATATTTCATTGCTTAGGGGGAATTACGCTGACTCGCTTTTTGGTTCAGGTAGCCACCGGTTTTGCTATGACCCTTTATCATCGCCCGACTGTTACAGAAGCTTTCTCTTCAGTTCAATATACAATGACTGAAGTTAATTTTGGTTGGCTGATTCGGTCTGTTCATCGGTGGTCAGCAAGTATGATGGTTTTGATGATGATTTTGCATGTATTTTGTGTTTATCTTACAGGGGGATTCAAAAAGCCTCGCGAATTGACTTGGGTTACTGGGGTTATTCTAGCTGTATCAACCGTCTCTTTTGGTGTAACTGGATATTCCCTCCCCTGGGATCAAATTGGCTACTGGGCTGTTAAAATTGTAACCGGCGTACCCGAAGCTATTCCTCTGGTAGGATCTTCATTAGTAGAGTCATTACGAGGAAGTGCTAGTGTCGGCCAATCAACATTAACCCGTTTTTACAGTTTACACACCTTTGTCTTGCCGCTTCTTACTGCTGTTTTCACGCCAATGCATTTCCCAATGATCCGTAAACAAGGCATCCCGGGTCCTTCACGAATTATCCATAAAATAGGGGTGAAAAATCCCCGTCTCCATATTGGTGAATGATTTAAAGATCTAGTTCCTTAGGGGGTTGTCGTTCTGTTGCCGCCAATACTTACTACTAAATCAAATGATAAGTTATTTAGCGGATTTAATTAGTGTCTCGGACTACTGGGGCGAAACAATTGAAGCACCAAAGGAAAAATTTTTGGATTATGGGAGTGTGTGACTCGTACCGATACATGTAGGCTATGCAGACGTTGAGTTGGATACTGCTACAACCAAAGGTGTATCTCCTGTCCGACCTTTCTTTGGGACTAAGATTCGAAACCCGGATATGAAAACATCCCTTTTGAACTAAGAAAGTTGTTTGGAGAATTTTTTCCATGATCGAACCAAAAGTTTTGAGAGGCCTCGTAAAACCCTATATATCCAATTGGGATTGTTTGAAGTTTTTATACATACGTTTTTTAAAATGATGCACACATTTCCCCCGCATCAAAAGCTAATTGTTTGCAAGAGTAGCCGTTGGGGTAAAGAAACGATCTAAAGAAATAAGTAGTCGAAGTTTTAACAAGTTAAGATCTTATACGAATCGTGGTTCGCAAGTATTTTGTATAAACTTGCAACGACGCGCTACGTGCGTATGGGATATGAGATAATCCGCGAAGCTTTATTATGTTACCGAGCTGATTCGGGTGAGAAGCCGTGTTGCGGAATAACTTATTTCCGTGTTCGTTCTTTCCTCATTAAGTAACCTAAACGTTGCGGGGTAAGATAATTTTATACTTGCTTGAGCCGTATGAGGGGAAATTCTCACGTCCGATTCTTACGGGGGAATAATAAGTCCACCCCAATAACAAAAAAACCTGACTTGAACGATCCTGTTTTGAGAGCGAAACTAGCTAAAGGTATGGGACATAATTACTACGGAGAACCCGCTTGGCCCAACGATCTCTCATATATATCTCCTGTAGTAATCTTGGGAACCATCGCATGTACCGTGGGTTTAGCTGTTTTAGAACCATCAATGGTTGGTGAACCGGCAAATCCATTTGCAACTCCTTTGGAGATATTACCCGAGTGGTATTTCTTTCCCGTATTCCAAATACTTCGCACAGTGCCCAATAAATTATTAGGTGTTCTTTCAATGGCGTCAGTACCTGCAGGTTTATTGACCGTTCCTTTTCTCGAAAATGTAAATAAATTTCAGAATCCGTTTCGGCGCCCAGTAGCCACAACAGTTCTCGCAATTGGCACCGTGGTTGCTATTCGGTCAGGTATTGGAGCAACTTTACCCATAGATGGATCTTCAACTTCAGGACTGTTCTAGTATTTTTCCATTCCCCGTTAACCTGAAAGATTTCTAGGTTTAGTCTAGGGAGCAATCGCCAGCCCCCGGGTCGGGACAAGGCTTCCCTAGACTTAGTCATTTTCAAACCAAAAATATCAAATTCTTTAGGTGATTAATTTCCATTTTTTTGCGCCAAAGCAATTGGAAGTCAAAATTTACCTTCCAAAAATTGGTTGACTCCCCTTTACCCCCTCTGAAACCTTTGCAACTAGAAGTGTAATACAAAAGAGATAAGATCACTTTTTTTTTTTCTTCTTTCAATGGGACATTTTCTTTTGGCTTCTGCTGCTTGTTCCCACTAATTAATATGCCATTCAGTTTTGGGTAATTCTATGGCAAAATGCTCCCACAAAGCTTTTGACACCTGATCCACAGATTTCTGTCCAAAACTTCTTATTTTTAACGAGTCTTCTCGGCTATAATTAAGCAAATCAGCGATTGTATGTATCTTGGCCTTTTTGAGACAATTAAAGGCTCTGGCAGGTAATTCTAATTGGTCAATAAATGTTTTTTCGGAAAGCTTTCGCTCTAGTTCATTCACATCACAAACTTGTGACCCCGCTAAAGCGGAAGAACTTCCGTCCCCTACAGGATAGAAATAAGGGGCGTCTTCGGGCTTCACGTGCAAAAAGGGAGTTGGTAAGTCTATTAGTTTTTTGGAAGCCTCGCTCATTGCCTCGTCCGGGGTCAGGCTGCCATTAGTCCATACTTCAATGAATGATGTTTCTCGTGTCGCTCTACCACTTCCAAATAAATGTACGCTATAATTTACATTTCGAACAGGCATAGATACGGCATCGACGGGAAATTCTCCATTTTCGTATGCATTCAAGTTTTCTATGTGGTATCCGCAATCTTTTTCAATTTTCGATTCAACACTTACAGATATTGGTTGGGTGATAGTAACTATATATTGCGAATCGTCAACTGCTTTGACAGAGGATGGCAGTGATGTATCACCCGCAGTTACTTCTTTGGGACCAGTTACGGATGAAATTGCTTCTTTAACATCATTAGACTCGCCTCTAGGTGCAATTTCTTTTAGATTAACTAAAACGTCGCGTATTGTCTCTTAAATACCTGTTATTGTGGAATACTCGTGCGAAACTCCGTGAAACCTTGCACGCGTTATGCTCGTCCCTTGAACCTCTTGTAGTGAAGCTCTACGCATGGCAATTCCCACAGTACTTGCTTGGCCCTTCTTGAAGGGAGATACGACAAAACGACCATAATGAAGACGTCTACTTTCTGTCTTTGATTCAACACATTTCCATTGAATTGCTTGGGTAGAGATCAATGTATCAGACGTGAGCATAGGAAATCCCCCTTTAGTTTTTATATAACTACTAGTTAGACACGTCTCTTTCGGGGGGGTCGGCACCCATTATAAGGTACAGGGGTCACATCACGTACAAAGCTGAGAATTATACCGCTTCGACGAATAGCCCGTAAAGCGGTGTCTCTTCCCGGACCGGGTCCACTCATCATAATTTCCGCCTGCTTCATACCCCGGTCCATTGAGGCACGGATAGCGTTTTCCGCCGCAGCTTGGGCGGCAAATGGTGTACTTTTGCGTGTACCCTTGAATCCGCAGGCACCAGCGGAACACCGGGGAGCTACTTATCCCCGAACGTCCGTGACAGTAATAATGGTATTATTAAAACTTGCTTGGATATGAATAACCCCCTTTGGGACTCCGCGCTTTACCTTGCGTGAACGGTTTTTTTTCGAATTAGCTGACACAGTTGATTGGTTATTCATATTTGAAAGCTGTTGTTAATTGTTACTTGCTTCTACGTCTAAATATTTTACTTCGACTGCCCTTGCCTCTGCTTATGCTTCGGATTGCAACAAATTACCATGATTCGTCCACGTCTACGAATCAATCGACACTTCTCACATATTTTGCGAATGGAGGCACGAATTTTCGTAGCTACAGCCTTGAATTAGTTGAATAAATCTATTGATAGATCTCAGATGCATTCTCCCTTTTTTTTTTATTTATTTTCGAACAAATTGCAAGAAGAAATTGAACAAGCAGATAATTGTTAGATGGTAACACCAACAGTAACATCTATTGACTGCTATTCGTCTGCCTACTTCGAAGTCGGTAAATGGTACACCCTTTGGTAAGATCATAAGGACTTAATTCAGCTCTTACCCTATCTCCTGGTAATATTCTTATGTAACTCCGTCAGATCTTTCCCGATATGTGAGTTAAGACTGGGCATCCATTATCCAAACATGCTCAAAACATGGCATTGGGAAGCGATTCCGTAACTGTACCCTCCATGTCAATAAGATTCTGCTTCTTCATCATTCGAGCTAAAAAAACCCCCTATAATTCATATATTTTTTTAAGAGATTGCTAACTCAGCTGATATCGCTAATAGCTATTTAGATACATAATTTTTATGGAAACAACTGACTTCCTGCTGAAAAAAGTTTTTGAATTACCAAATGTGACACGAAATTTCCCCCCCAATTTTTTTGTGTCGAGCTTCCCGATCTGTAATAAGTCCACAAGATGTCGGTGAAATTGCAATTCCCATACCGCCCAATATTTTTGGAATTTCCCGACGATCGGAATAAACTCTCAAGCCAGGCTTACTGATGCGTTTGACAACTGCAATGTACGGGTCTTCCTTCTTACCAAGATACTTCAAACTCACATCCGGAAACTCTTTCCCATTACCCTTGTGCCTCACAGCACCTTTTATGAAACCCTCTTCCGCTGAAATTTGTACGATACGTGCAGTCATTCTAGTAGCAGGTATTTTGATCACAGCCTTTTTTCTTGCATTGGCATTTCTTATGGCAGTAAGTGCAGTGGAGATGGCGTCGTTATTCGTGAAATATCAATCAATAGTTGTTGTAATTATCAATACCAGAATGATTCCTAATCTCTCTTTTTCTTACGTTTTCTCTAATTTAATTTTGCGGGATATTTAGACATATTTGATAAAGATTCAAGCCTAATTTTTTCTACAGAAAAGTTAGGCTTGAATCTTTATCAAACTGACGACGCTAAATCACTTCACTTATTGGTTCTTGCAACACCTCGGGGGCTAACGAGACTATTCTGGCAAAATTATAATCCCTCAATTCCCTAGCTACTGGACCGAAGATCCTAGTGCCTCTAGGGTTTCCCTCCTGGTTGACAACGACAGCCGCGTTGTCGTCGAATCTAACAATCACTCCGTTCCATCGCTTTATCCCTTTACGAGTACAAACTGCCACCGCCCTAACCACTTCTGATCTTTTTATAGACATATTGGGTACTGCTTCTTTGACTACGGCCATTATGACGTTACCCGTACCTGCGTATCTGCGGTTGCCTGTTCCTAACACTCGAATACACATTGATTTGCGGGCTCCGCTGTTGTCTGCCACATCTGAATAACTTTGAGTTTGAATCGTTTGGTAATCGAGAAGAATAATAGGTTTATTTGTAGTACATTCGGGTGAAAAAAGATATATTCTACTTCGAATTCAAATCAATTAATTTTTTTTCTACCTACTTGTTTCTGTCAAATATCATGATTCTGCGGCAGTTATTACCCGAGTAAGCACGGGCATTTTGTGGGCAGCCATCGCCATAGCAGCTTTGGCTATATCTTCCGATACCCCACTCAATTCATAAATTATTCGGCCTGGTTTAATTACGGATACCCAATATTCCGGAGATCCCTTTCCCGATCCCATACGTGTTTCTGCGGGTCTCATGGTAATGGGTTTGTCGGGAAAGATGCGTATCCATAGCTTCCCGCCTCGACGAGCACAGCGCGTTATTGACCTTCTTCCCGCCTCTATTTGTCTAGCCGTAATCCAAGCAGGTTCGAGGGCCTGGAGGGCAAATTTTCCGAAGGAGATGGTGTTGCCGCGACTAGATATTCCTCTCAATCTTCCTCTATGTTGCTTACGATATTTGGTTCGTCTGGGGTTACAGTCGATGTCGACAGAATCTCTGATACAGAACCGGACGTGGGAGTCTCCTCTCAACCGGCTCCTCATGAATTTGCTACCGCCCTCCATACTTCGCAAATTTACCAACTATTTCTATATTGTTTTCTCCATTTTCTTCTTTCGATCTTCAATCCATTTGTAAATAGCGGTTCAGGTGTTGTTTGGTGCCAAATCCACGGGCGAGAATAGGCTCGATCTTCCAGTTCTTTTTCGATCTCGAGGTGTGGGCTTCTCTCGCCATCCCGTTCGCCGAATCTCAATATTGATCAATAAAATGAAGGAGATTCGTAAGTCATCTCGTTGTTTCAGTCTCTTAGAGCAAACGGTTTGGTTCTCCCCCAGCTACGGAGCTTCTCACCCTATCCCAATTTTTTCGAGTCAACGCTCCCAGCAAGCATTAATTAACTCATAGCTCTACTTTATATATTGGCAATTTGGTAATTGTGCTACATCACGCAGTTTTTCGGGAGTTGAGCGATTAACCACACGATTTTGAGAGAAATCATTTTGATTACTCCGATTTTTACCTCTCAAAAAAGTCATAAATTCGGTAATGTTTTCAGCTTCCCCATAAAAAAAACTTTCTACGAATAGAAATTTTATTTGCGATGAGATAGCCTCACTCTATCTTCGGCACTCACTTATTTAGTACTTGAAGACATAGAGTTCATTAGTCAATCAATTAGTTTTTATTTTATGGATAAAGAGATGTTGTTTGGACGAGTCGCACACTAAGCGTAGCAAAGATCTTTTGGGGTTTAAAACGAAAAGGATTGAAACTTAAATAGGATGAAGCTGTCTCAATTTGTACCGAAATTCATTAGGTAGTTTATTTTCCATTGGGTGGGGATTACCCAGCAGTACCCTGAAATGTCCAGGTCTTTATGCCTAAAACCCCATGAATCGTCTGAGCCGGGTGGTAGGAGTAGCCTATACGGGCTTTAATGGTTTGTAGGGGGACCCTGCCTTCCCTAGCCCATTCAACCCGAGCCATCTCACTACCATTGAGGCGTCCAGCTATTTGTATCTTAATACCTCCATTACTAGTTCTTCCAACCAACTCAATAGCTTTTTTCATAGTTCTTCGAAAAGGTACTCTATTTCTCAATTGTGAGGCAACATGCTCCGCCAAGATTTTTGGTTCCCCATACGGTTGGGTAATACTATTTAGCACCACTATGAGTTTCCGACTTTCAATCCCTAAGATGTTTTCGATACCGTCCTTCATTTTAGTAATTCCCAAACTTTGTTCTTCAACGAGTAAATCAGGAAATCCCGTATGTATATCAACCCGAATAAGATCTGTTTTTCGTTGGATTTCAATATATCCAACTCCGCCGTAGTTTGCGGCGTCCTTCACGTGTTTTGTGATATACCTTTCAATGGAGGCGCGTATTTGTCTATCCCCTTCAAAAAACTTTGGATAATCTTTTGTTTGTGCGAACCGATGGGAATAATGCTTCTAACTTACACCGAGTCGAAAACCGAGTGGATGAATCTTTCGTCCCGTATCTACTTCTCCTCAACTCAATATTAAATTATTTTCTACTTAGTTGTTTTCTCGCAGCTTCTTTTGAACTTCCGACACGTTCAAATTTGCGATCGTTTTTTATGCAGTCATCTTTCTACCTTTCCAACAATATTTGAGTTTGACTTAATGATTACTTTACAAGTAGGTTTTTTTATCGGGTAACCCCGGCCTTGAGCTCGAGGTCGGAACCTTCTTAAATACGCGGAATTCTCGACTCAGGCCTCACTAATGAACAAATTAGATTTATTCAACCCCAAGTTGGTATTGGCATTTGCCGCCGCAGAAAGAATCAGTTGCGATATGAGATTACATGTTTTGTAAGGCATAAATTCGGGTAATACAAGTGCTTCTCCGTGTGAACAACCCCGGATTCGATCGATAATCCGTCGTATTTTGATAGCTGATACACGGATATTTTTTCCCAGGGCTCGCGCCCCAATTTCTGATTTCTTTTTGTCTTTCATGAAGTGTAATTTCCTAATTATCGGCGGGATCCTTTATCGTTTTTTGCATGTCCCCTAAAATTCCGGGTGGGTACAAATTCCCCCAGTTTATGACCCACCATGCGATCGGTTACATAAATAGGCAGGTGTTCCCTTCCATTATGAACGGCAATGGTGTGACCGATCGTGACAGGTACGACTGCAGAAGCGCGAGACCAAGTTACAACCAATTTTCTTTCTCTTCGTATATTAAGATTTTCAATTTCTCGTATTAAATGATTAGCTACAAAAGGACCTTTTTTTGATGAACGTGCCGTAGCCGATTAGCCCCCCGCTTAATATTTCCATTTATCAATAACCTTTGCGTCGACGAAGTATGAGGGGGTTGCTGTATTTTCCTTCCCTCCGACTTCTCTTTCCAAGCGCGACATGCCCCCAAGGGGTTGATGGCTTTTTCCTACCAATCGGCGTCCTGCCTTCTCCCCCTCCGTGGGGATGATCCACAGGATTCGTAGCTGAACCTCTCACTTTAGGACGTCTCCCTAACCAGCGCTTGGATCCAGCCTTTCCTAAGCCTTCGTTGTTCACATCAATGTTTCCGACCCGTCCTACACTTGCTAGACAATTTTGAGGTATTAAACGAATTTCGCTAGAAGGTAGTCTTATTGTAGCCAATTGACCTTCCTTTGCAACTACTTTTGCTGCTGTGCCGGCTGCTCTAACCAATTATCCGCCTTTCCCACAATTTAATTCTATATTATGTATAATGGTACCTAAAGGTATTTTAGTCGAGGTAGACCCCCCCCTCCTCTTACTATTCCTTAAGGGGAAGGAAACGATTGGAGAAGACCCCTTCCCAAACTGTACAAGCTCCTTTCGAAGCATACAGCTTTCCGGATACGAGAAATAGGATTAGACATTGCTGCTGAATCTCGGCAGTCCCAAATGGATGTCTACCAAAAAGCAAGCAAGTTTTTTTCGTACCATTTTTATTCGTTGTATCCTTGGCTTCTTTGCCCGCACCTGGCTTCCTTATGAGAATTCAGTATTTCTTAAGCATTTAGCAGCAGAATTGGTGACTTCAATGATTCGCGTTAGCATTAGTCAATGTACGGGATAACTTAGGAAACTTTCTCCCTCTGGCATTGACATAATTTCACTTCTATGCAATTATCTGTTGTGTCATTCTGTAGCTTCGATGTTGCCTCTGACTGCCAAATCGAGTGTTTCGACTCCGTACTTTCTACACCCTCAATATGAGATGTGCGTGAGACGCCCTTTGTTCGTCGTTCCAATTTTGAGATTATTCATCTGCTTCCATATTATCTTACCTTTGCAAATTGATATATTACTTAATTGCTCCAGATTTTAGCACGCGCTACTGTCCCTATTTGGTTACCCCAACCAGGTTTACTCCACATTACTCAATAAGTTCGAAGTAGTACCAGGTTTCCGGGTCCAGCCTACAACCCGACCGATTAGTTTCGGAATACGCGAATCAGGTATTCAACCCGCACTCAGAGGTAGGGTATTTCCGATTGAAATGGATGCATCGGAGCTAGACGTTACGATGTCTCCAACCCCTATTCCCCGTGGGTGCAATATGTATCTCTTATCACCATCTACGTAATTGACTAAACAAATAAAAGCATTGCGGTTGGGATCATATTCAATACTGGCTACTCTTCCAACAACATTCAACTTATCTCGCCGAAAATCAACTTTACGACGTAAACGCTTATGTCCTCCTCCCCTATTTCTACTGGTAATGATTCCCGAATTGTTGCGACCATGTCTAGATATTCTATGGTAAGTCAATTGCTTGTGGGGCTTCGATTTCGCTGTTTCCCCAAATTGCGGAATATATTGGTTCCGGGTGTCTGGAGTATACGCCTCATATAGTCGTATGGCCATACTTATTCTTCCCTTTTACGTTTATGCGTAATCTTTCATTTGGTAGGAAATGAAACTTTTCTCTTCAAGTATTAGTTTATAAATAGTGGAATGAAGTAATTAGCCCGAAGTCTAGCAATCATTTTTTTTCTACTCGCGGAATTCAAACTCAATTTACTTCCCTTTCTTTTTTTTGTTACTCGACTACTGTTGATGCCCTCCACTTTAACATCGAAAAATTTTTCAATCCAACTTTTCATTTCAGTTTTAGTCAATTTTGAGTCCACAAAGAAAGTATATTGGTTTCGCTGCAACAAACGAATAGACTTTTCCGTAATTAATTGATTTTTCAATTTTTCCGTAGTATCCTTCTCGCTTTGTCCGTTTTTTTTTTAATTATCTCTGTTTTTTCTGCAACTCCCGTATAGTCTACTAGACTAGCTTCTGCTATCGCGAACCTTGGATCTATCCATTTTGTAGATAAATTTTTTTACCTATCCGTCTTTTCTACCCTTCCCTGTATTTGTTTCTTACCTGCATCCAACAGGAGTTGAACCTGTGAATTCGCCAATTATGAGTTGGGTGCTTTAACCGTTCAGCCATGGATGCAAACCTACGGCACTTTTGTTTCTGCCGCCTACCATTACTATTTTAACGTGGTCGCTAAAATCATGTCAAATAAACTAGGAACGAAAAAAGTCACAATTTGTCTCCCCTGCCGGGCGTGTGTGCCTACCAACTCAACAAGTAGTTTTAGTCCTTGAAAGGATTTCGGTGAAAAATGAAGAAGAACAAACAAGCAAGAAAAAATTCGAGACGAAACTGCTGGTGGGTAATCTAAACAAATGATGAGGGATTCTTCGAGAAGTTAACAATTAGTCCTCATATTGAATAATTATGAATTATTCAAGGAATAATGGATTTGAAACATACACGAGGAAGGTTCTGGGAGCAATATCAGTCGTGAATCTCTTATGAACCAAGAGCCGTGTGAAGTAAGAATTTCATGCACGGTTCTGAATGAGCGGAAAGATAGAAAATCTCCTTTTCGACTCTGACTCTCCTACACCAGTCGTTGCTTTTTTCTCCGTTACCTCTAAAGTAGCAGCTCCAGCTTTATTTACGCGACTCTTCGGTCTAATTTTCCCACATTTCTCTAATGAGTGGCATATGGTGGTAGGATTATTGGCTACTTCTAGCATGATATTAGGAAATCTAATTGCCGTTACTCAAATAAGCATGAAACGTATGCTAGCTTATCCCTCCATAAGCCAAATTGGATATATTATGATTGGAATACTTGCTGCAGACCCGGAGAACGGTTATGCAAGTATGATAACTTATACGTTTATTTATATACTCATGAATCTGGGAACTTTTGCTCGTATCACCCCATTTGGTTTACGAACCGGAACTGATAATATTAGGGATTACGCGGGATTATACATGAAGGATCCTGTTCTAACATTCTCTCCGGTTTTACGTTCACCATCCCTAGGGGGTATCCCTCCACCATCCGGTTTTTTCGGTAAACTCTATCTCTTCCGGCATGGATGGAAAGCTGGTTCGTACCCATCAGTTCTGGTAGCGCTCGTCACAAGTGTCATCTCTATCTACTACTATCTCAAAATAATTAAATTAATGTTCACTGGGAAGAATGGGAGGAGCGATGCATCCACAACTTATATACAAAATTCATTAGTTTCTCCATCAATTTCAAAAAGTTCTATTGAAATAGCTATGATCATTCGTGCACTAGCATCAATCCTATCGGGTATATTAATAGATCCCATTATCGGGATCACACGGAATACTTTATTCTAGACTCACTTCAAATTAAATTGTGACGCGAACTTTTTTTTTTCGAATGATTTCTATTAAAAGCCGGTTCTGCTTCTGCTGCCCCAACTAGTCTGTCTCTACAACTTACGAAATAGTTATATCTTCTTCGGTAATTGATCCTGACATTTTCCTATCTAGCTTGTATTTGTCTTTTCACACCCGGAATCACTTGCTAGGAAAATGATCACCCGTCTATTCCGGAGGAGATATAAGTATTTCCGCGCGATGCACAGCTGGGGTTGGGCAGTGACAACCCATGCTGCTACATCCAAGTATTTAGGCGGAAGGAGAATGCCTCTCTTCCTTGTATCTTCATATGGTATTATTTGATTGATACCGAAGAAAATATTTGCTTGCGAGACAGGCGTGGGCTTGTCAGGTCGTGAAAAAAAAAATTATCTGCAGGAAGAGAGAATCAACCACCCCTTTAGGGATGATTGATTGCGGGCGGGGATAGATTCGAACCCCCGGCCATCGTCAGTATGAAGTGGAATCCTACCACTCCATGAAGAAGCAATGAGTAATGAAAGAGGTCCAGGGACCTCGTCTAAACCTGACCCTGGTGGAGTCTCCCAGTTAGTAAATTTGGTAAAAAAGAGATTAAATTTCGGTTCAGCGGTTGACAGGCATGTAGATATACCCGTATAATTGGATTGGTGAACGTAACTCCACCGCGTTTCCCTGCTTCGAAAGAAGGGTAGGCGTACTAGACTCGAAATATAGTAACGCGTACTACCGCGTAGTGCGGAGGTTCGAATCCTACGCAAGGCGTCCAGAGGTCTCGCATTTATGGAAGAAGTCTCTCGACTTCTTGCTTTTCACCAAACCAATGGAACTCAAAATTTCTACTTGGTCGATTTCCATGCTTGTCTTCCCGAGTGAAGTAGCACTGAAATTGTCTCTCCCACTCGAGAGACGAGTGGGTCCCGTTGCAGAGATATGTGAGGCAGTAAGTCCCACCTTTTCTTCTTCCTATTTCCGAACCAAGACTGGGACGGCAAATCCTAACATCCGAAAGGATTGGAGTGATACCCAAAACTCAAAGGAGAGTCTTACAGATACAGAAGAAAAAAAAAGCACAAAAAGAACGACTGAGATATGAATGTGATTCCTCTCAAAGATTCAAATGTAAATGAGATGAGCCAGAAGTAGTTGGTTGTTTGGCGTCTCATCAAACACAAACACATAGGGGATGGGACTCAAAATCCCGCCCTTTCCTTCCTTTTTTCCAAAG